GGCATACCCCCTAAGGATGGTGAACGTAAAACCGGAGAGAATGTTAGAACAGGATCCTTCATGTATAATCCCGCGTAATCTCTAATATTATCAGTTCCGGTTCGTAAAGCAAATGGGGTGATACGAGCAAAAGTTCCCAAATTCATGAATATATAGAGAAACGTATAAGTTATCATACTTGCGTAACCGTTCCCTGAGTCTGCAGCAAGTACCCCAATCATGATATATCCAATCTGGCTTATAGAAGGATAAGCTAGCATACGTTTTACGCTTCTTTGAGTCACGGCAATTAGATTTCCCAATATCATGCTAAAGGCAGCTAATAATCCGACGGCGATATGCCATTCAGTGGGTAAGTGTGGAAAAATTAGACCGAAGAGTCGTGTAAATGAAGCTAGAGCTGCTACTTTAGACGTAACGGAGAAAAAAGCAACGACTGGTGTAGGAGAGTCAGAGTCGAAAAGAAGATTTTCGATCTTTCCGCTCATTCAGAACCGTGCGTGAGATTCTCACCTCACACGGCTCCCGGTTCGGGGGGAGTCAGAACTGGTATTGCTCCCAGAACCTTCCTCGCGTATGTATCAAATCCATTTTGACTAGAAAAATTCGTAATCACTCGAATAGTTGTTAACTTCTCGAGGAATCCTTCATCATTTGTTTTCATCTCCCGCCAGGGATTTCGCCTAAAATCTCTTCTTGCTTGTCTGTCCTTCTTCCGTTTCTTAAGGGAATCCTTCCAACAACTTAGCAACCATGTGACAGGCGGAATATACAAATTGTGACTTTCTTCGTTCCCACTGGGCACAAATTATCTATAGTAGGGCAAATGCCAAGATTAAAGGAGGAATCAAATCTATCATTCTATTTCTCACTACGTCAGGAATAATAGGAAAAGACTTCTAAATGTCTCAGATTTCTAGTTTTATGTGCGTGGTAAACACGATATAGTACCCCTAATAAAAATAAAACCAACCATCATGATAAATCTCATATTGATTCTGCTCCGTTTTACTTTACAGGAATTTTTAATAAATCTCTGATATAGTAGGAACCATTTATTTCCTTTAGATATTTGGTAATTCTTGCTTCCCATAAGATAATATGAAAAAAACTCTGTATAATATAACGAATCTACGGAACAGCATCCATGGCTGAATGGTTAAAGCACCCAACTCATAATTGGCGAATTCACAGGTTCAAATCCTGTTGGATGCAAGTAAAAAACTATATAAAATAAGAGTTAATTAGTTTTAAAAATGATATAAAAATAAACTATACTGGAGTTTCAAATAGAAAAATAAAAGATATTAAATAGATATATATATATATATATATAAGAACTTAACACGTACATGTTATTGATTTTTCCACATTTCTAAAAGACATGGCATTCAACGTTCAAGGACTACTAAGGTATGGATAAAGTGAGTACTCAAGTAATAACTGAAAAGTCTATACAACTTTTAGAGCAAAATCAATATACTTTTCAAGTGAATTCAAAATTAACTAAAACTGAAATGAAAAACTGGATAGAAGGTTTTTTCGACGTGAAAGTCGAAGGTATAAACAGTATTTCAATAAGAAATAAGTCTGGTAAAAGAATAAATAAATCAAACTCTAATTCTACAGGTTTAAAAAAAATGATTGTTAGATTAAAACACAATTATTATTATATTCCATTCTTTGTTAATCAACTCTAAAACTTGTCTACTTTGCCGTACCATACAAAAAGAAATATAAACTTTCTAATACAAAACTAATATATAGATATGGATACCTAATTAAGATTAAGTGAAACATTTATTCCTAACTTAAGAAAAAAGATATTAAGTTTTTCAAGAGTAACAGCTAAGAAACCTTATAAGAAATTAATTTATGGAAAAATATCTAAAAGCGGACGAAATAATAGGGGAATTATAACAAGTAGACACAGAGGAGGTGCTCACAAACGGTTATATCGTATAATAGACTTTCGAAGGGACAAAATCAACGTTACTGGAAGAGTGGCAAGTATTGAATATGACCCCAATCGTAACACATACATTTGTCTAATAAATTATGCAGATGGTGAAAAAAGATATATCTTACATCCAAAAGGATTAAATCTTGGAGATATAATTACGTCAGGTCCAGATGGCTCTATTTCAACAGGAAATGCCTTACCTCTGAGCGCGCGGGTTTAATCGATGACTTGCGTGTTCACTAATTGATCAATTAGGTTGTAGACTCGACCTCCAAACCTGGCACTATTTCAGAATTGCATAAAATTTTGAAATGAACTCAAATAGTTAACTAATCTGAGAACAATAGCATGTGCTAAAGGATGAGAAGGTACAATAATATGGAAATGGATAAATAACCCAAAATTAAGGCGGTGGAGGAACAGAAAGCCCTCTGCATTCTAAGTTAACGGAGAAAACAAAGTCGGGTTGGGGTCAGAGGCAATACCGAAACTACAAAAAATAAATTTGACATACATTAAAGATGCAGGACAATGCAATCATATGAGGGAAATGCCAAATAAACGTAGTTTCCTAAGTTATCTCAGACATTTAATAATGTTATCGTGAGTCATCGAAATCAGAAATCCTGGTTATATTAATTTAGTGTACTAAAAACCAGGTGCAAGTAAAAAACGAAAAATCTAAGGATGTGAGATAAAGTTCCAAGTAAAGAACAAAAAAAACACTTATTTCTTTCTATTTCAACAAATGTTAATTCGATTGAGTAAGCGTCTACTCTTCCATATGAATCCACAATATTAAAGTCTTTGCTTCTTTCACATCTAGAAAGCTGTATGCTTTGAAAAAAGCTCGTACAGTTTGGGAAGAGATATTACTTTTTGTTTTGTTACCGAACAGGAAGACAAAACTAAGGAAATCTACTTCAACTAAAATGCCTTTAGGCACTATTATACACAATGTAGAATTAAAACCTGGGAAAGGTGGATAATTGGTTAGGGCGGCCGGGACCATAGCAAAAATAATTGCAAAAGAAGGCCAATTAGCTACACTAAAATTACCTTCTAGCGAAATCCGCTTAGTGCCTAAAGATTGTTTTGCAAGCATAGGTCGAGTTGGAAACACAGATATAAATAACAAAGGCCTTAAAAAGGCCGGGTCCAACCGTTGGTTAGGAAAAAGACCGAAAGTTAGGGGTTCAGCTATGAATCCCGTGGATCATCCACACGGAGGAGGAGAAGGAAAAACTCCTATTGGTAGGAAAAAACCAGTAACTCCTTGGGGCCACATTACACTTGGAACAGGTAATCGACAAAAAAGATGTACAAATCCACTTATACTCCGTCGACGCACAAAGTCTTAACTTTTAAGTGAAAGTATTAGGAGAGGAGTAACTATTCACGCCACGTTCATCAAGCAAAGGTCCTTTTATTAACATTCATTTAATAAATAAGATTCAAAACCTTAACAAAACTAAGGAAAGAAAATTAATTACAACTTGGTCGCGTGCTTCCGCAATAGTCCCCATTATGATTGGTCACACAATTGCAATTCATAATGGGCGGGATCATTTACCAATTTACGTAACCGATCGTATGGTAGGTCATAAATTGGGAGAATTTGTGCCAACCCGAAATTTCCGTGGACACGCTAAAAATGATAAAGCATCTCGTAAATAATGAAGAAATCATATGGGAAATAACAATAAATCGCGGATTAAAGGACAATCTGTAGGAAAAAATATTCGTGTATCACCTCTCAAAATGCAACGTATTCTCGATCGAATACGATATTGTTCTTATGAAGAAGCACTTGTATCACCCGAATTCATGCCTTATAGAGCATGTAACTACGTTTCAAAACTAGTTCTATCTGCAGCTGCAAATGCAAGCACCAATTTTGGCCTCAATAAGTCCGAATTAGTTGTAAGTAAAACCTGGGTAAATAACTCCAAATATTTGCGCAGGTTTCGTCCAAGAGCTCAAGGACGCGGTTATCCAATACGGAAACCCACGTGTGAAGTAACTATTCAATTAATTTCAAAATCTGTTAGAAATTAAAGAAGGAAATGAATGCACATTATTAACTAATTAATTGACTTATTTGAAAATGAGAAGAAATTACAAAACAAACATTAATTACCGCATTAGGGGAGATATTAATAAATATGGGACGGAAGATTCATCCACTTGGTTTCCGACTCGGTGTAAGTTAAAAGCATCATTCTTACTGGTTTGCAAATAAGAAGGATTATCCAAATCTTCTTGAAGAAGATCGAAAGATACGGACTCTTGTAGAAAATTATATAAAAAAACATCGAAAGAATGTTACCAACTACGGGGGAATTGGGCAAATTGCAATTCGACGAAAAACTGATCTTTTACAAATTAGTATAAATACTGGATTTACAAATTTACTAATTGAGGAACAAAGTTTGGGGATTAATCAAATGAAGAATGACTTGAGAAAGATTTTAGGGCTGGAACGTCAAAATCTCCAAGTTCTTTTAACTGGTGTTACCCAACCCCACGGAGAACCAAAGATTTTGGTAGAAAATGTTGTCTCGCAACTTCAAAGTAGAGTGCCTTTTCGGCGAATTATGAAGAAAACCATTGAACTCGTTGGAAAAAAGACTGGTGGAGGCATCAAGATCCAAATAGCTGGACGTCTAAATTGTAGCGAAATGGCGCGTGTTGAATGGGCAAGAGAAGGTCGAGTTCCCCTCCAAACCATTAAAGCTAATTTAAGTTACTTTTACCATCCGGCTCAGACAACTCGTGGCGTTTTAGGCATAAAGATATGGGTTTTTAATGCTGCTTAATCGTCTTAATAAGAGATAGAACTAATCTTCTATTAGTTTTATAATCGAATTGAAGTTAGAGAATTTTCATTCTATCTAAATTTCAGTAATTTTATTCTGAATTTTGAAATATTTTTGCTACGCTTAGTGGGCGACTCGTTGAAAAGACATCTTTTTGTTCGTGGAGAAAAATCTTCTAAAAAATGTTAAGAATAGGTACATAAATACGTTAGCTAATCTAAACATTATTTAACCGTAGAAATATCTCATCCACAGAACTCCTATCTTTGGGTAAGCTGAAACTTTTTCACGGTACTTTTGGAAAAAAAGATTTAAGATATCTCAAGTCGTTTTCCAAAAAATACTCGTATGGTTAATTAACCAACTTCCAAAAGATTATGTAATATAGCATTATTACCTCATAATTTGAGAAGAGCTTTGGGTCAATTGATACTGAGAAACTTGACCAGACAAAACTAAGGGTAAGATTTTATATACTATGGCTCCATCTTTGCTAGGGAGAACCTAAACGTCTTTTTTTTAAAGATTTAAACAACGAGGAAACTTCCAAATATTCTTTATTTTAGTAATACCAAGAATCTGGGAGATAGGATAGCGAGGGAAGCTTGTAAGTTCTTTTTTGAAGCTAAAAAGATATTGAAGAGGGACTTGCGTTATGAAGCAAATTCTCGCCCGTAGATCCAATGTTTCATAGTAACAAATTTTATACTAAATGAGTATTAGTAAAAAAATAACAAAAATTTGTGAAGCAATGGAAACCAGTAAATAATCGTTATGCGATTACTAAATAATAGTATTATATTTACGGGGAGCCGGACGGAAGAAAACTACCATATCCGGTTCTATTGCAGAGATGAAAAGATTCTTTTAACATCGATTGCAACCCCAGACGAACTAAATATCGTAAACAACACCGGGGAAGGTTGAAGGGAATATCTAGTCGTGGTAATGGTATTTCATTTGGAACATTTGCCCTTCAAGCTATGGAACCTGCCTGGATTACAGCTCGGCAAATAGAAGCAGGAAGAAGAGCAATAACCAGGCATGCCCGTCGGGGCGGAAGATTATGGATACGCATCTTCCCCGATAAACCAATTACGATGAGACCAGCCGAAACCCGCATGGGTTCAGGCAAAGGATCTCCAGAATATTGGGTCTCTACAATTAAACCAGGTCGAATAATTTATGAATTAAGTGGAGTTTCTAAAGAGATTGCTGAAACCGCTATGTTGATGGCGGCACATAAAATGCCTATACTTACCCGATTAATAACTGTAAATAAGGTATGAATTAATATAAATCTAAGCTGGAAATATTAAATCCTTAAGATAAAGTCCTACTTTAATAAATGAAATAAATAACTAAACATAACCCTTAATCTTTCTTTTTTTGAAGCAAATATATATTGCTAATTGTCGCAAATTCCTTTGTATTATTTATTTGCTCTTTTTTTCCTTATCTTAAGATAGATAGATAAATGTCACTCAGTCTATTACTTTCTTACCATCGATATCAGATGATTCGAACCCAAAGTTATGTAAATGTAGCAGATAATAGCGGAGCCCGTAAGCCGATGTGTATTCGAGTGTTAGGAAATGGTAATCGTAGATACGCAAATATAGGCGATATTGTAAGTGCCGTAGTTAAGGAAGCTGTACCTAATATGTCTTTGAATAAATCGGAAGTAGTTAGGGCAGTGGCAGTGTGTGTTCGAAAAGGGCTGAAACGACACAATGGAATGGTCGTCAGTTTTGACGACAATGCAGCCGTAGTTATCAATCAAGAAGGAAATCCTAAAGGGACTCGAATCTTTGGTCCAGTTGCCGGAGAATTAAGAAAATATAATCTTGCCAGAATAATATCATTAGCTCCCGAAGTGTTGTAATAAAAAAGTCATTAAATTCATATAGAAAAGGTATCATCTTATACTTTCAAAAAATATATATGACATCTCAGTAGGATATGAATTTGAAGGTTTTAAGGGTCAAATATTTCTAGAGATGTAATCTGAATAAATAAGAAAGAATAAATATATAGTAATAGAAATATGTTTAGATAGGACAGGATTTATTTTTATCTCGTATTTTTATTGATTCCAATCCTATTGAAATACTTTTTTAGGTAGAAAAGGAAGGAAGTCAAGAAATTGGTTTGGGAGCCATAAATTATCAATGAATATTTCATGAAAAATAATGCTATTTTTATAACAGTTACTTCAATAAGAAATGCAAACACAAAAAAAAAAGCTTTAACGAGGATACCAAATACCAAAATGGCTAAAAGTATTGTACAAATCCTCTTGCAAGAAGGCTTGCTAAGCGATATTACAGAACACATGGAAGGTGGAAATAGTTTTTTAGATGTTAGACTAAAGTATTTTGGGAAGAGAAAAGAACCTTGCATAACAACTATTCAATATATTAGCAAGCCCGGCCTTAGAATATACTCCGATTGGAGTGGAATTCCAAAGATATTGGGGGGGATAGGAATTGCCATTTCATCAACATCTCGTGGAGTCATAACTGATCGTGAAGCTCGACGAAAAAAAATTGGAGGAGAAATCTTATGTCATATTTGGTAATTAAATAGTTGAAAAAAAAGAGGATATATCTTGTCTATCTCCAGTAAAGACGTTCTAAAAACAAGAGATTTTAGTGGAAACCTGTGAATAGGAGGTTTACTTATTTTGAACAATGAAAAAACAGAATCTTATTGATATGGAAGGTATAGTTACAGAATCTTTACCCAATGCCACGTTTTGAGCATGTTTAGATAATGGATGCCAAGTATTGACTCATATATCGGGAAGGATATGACGTAGTTATATAAGGATATTACCAGGAGATAGGGTAAAAGCCGAACTGAGCCCTTACGATCTTACCAAGGGACGTATTATCTACCGCCTCAGGAGTAAGCATACAACCACCAATAGTTAATAGATATTTGTACATTCTTAAAAAATTACTGATTCTCATATTTCTATTTTCAATAGACCATAGGAAACAGGTAGTAAATCTATGGGTAGATATACCAAATTTAAATATAAGCTGTAGGTATGAAAATTCGTGCTTCCATTCGTAAGATATGTGAGAAATGCCGATTAATCCGTAGACGTAGGCGAGTTATGATTATTTGTTGTAACTCGAAACACAAACAAAGACAAGGATAAAAAAAATTATGGCATAGAAAGCACATAGATTATATGGGAACGGGTCTTACACAACTAGAGCTTCCGACGAAAAAAACTAATTGATTATGCTTAGTAGCTCAAAAAGATTACGCCTACGAGGAGGAAGGAAACGCGAAGTTCAACGAGGAGTTATTCATATACAAGCAAGTTTTAATAACACCATAATTACGATAACAGACATGCAAGGACAAGTAATTCTATGGTCTTCCGCCGGTGCTTGTGGATTTAAAGGAACACGCAAAAGCACGCCCTTTGCTGCACAAGCCGCAGCAGAAAATGTGATCCGGGCATTAATGGATCGTGGTATGAAACAAGCGGAAGTTATGATGAGCGGACCCGGACCGGGAAGAGATACGGCTTTACGAGCTATCCGCAGAAGCGGATTAATACTCAGTTTTGTACGTGACGTTACTCCCATGCCACATAATGGTTGTCGACCTCCTATAAAGAGACGCGTTTAACGAGCGAGTAGTATATCTTTTTTGAAAGAAAGAGGGGTAAATTCTCATATGTTCAAGGATGATATATCAACCTATACCGAAGCCATTAATTTGAAATGTCTCGAATTAAAAACAGAAGGTGAACGATTTCACTATGGGCGTTTTGCCGTATCTCCCTTTGAAAAAGGCCAAGCCAGTACTGTAGGAACTGCAATGCGTCGAGCTTTATTGCAAGAGATTGAAGGAACAAGTATAACGCTTGCAAAATTTCGCGGAATTGTACACGAATATTCTACACTAACGGGTCTTTAAGAGACAATCCATGATGTTTCAGTTAATCTGAAAGAAATTGTGCTTAAGAGTGATTCCAACGATATTTGGGAGGCGTTTTCATCTGTAACAGGTCCTAAAGAAGTAACTGCAGGTGATATATTATTTCCACCTCGTGTCAAAGCAATTGATAAATCGCAATATATAGCTACCATTACACAACCAATATCTTTAACTATTGAATTAGGGATTGAAAGAGACCGCGGATATCGTATAGAAGATATATCTAAATGCCAAGATGGGCAATTTCCAATTGATGCGGTATTTATGCCGGTCCGAAACGTGAATTATAGTGTCCATCTATTTGGAAACGGTAATGTGACGCAGGAAATCTCATTTATCGAGATATGGACTAATGGTAGTCCAACACCACACGAAGCCCTTATAGAGGCTTCTAGTAAGGTTATCAATCTGTTAACTCCCTTTTTACAAATCAATTATGAAAATACTTCCTTGCTCGAGAATGACAAGCAATCTCTAGACTCGACAAGATTAGCATCTTTACGAATTCACTCTGGTAACGCGACAAAAAAAAACGAAATTAATCCCAAAAATATATTTATTAACCAATTAAGATTACCTGCTAGAACTTTCAATTGTCTCAAAAGGGCCGAGATATACACAATTAACGATTTGCTAACCTATAGCCGAGAAGATCTCTCAAAAATAAGGAATTTTGGACAAAAATCGGTCGATCAACTGATCAAAGAATTACGAGACCGTTTTACAATAGAATTACCTGTGAAAGATTAGATAGCAGTTGATGCAAGTTTTAGAAATCAAACAAAAGCCCTCTAATAATAAAAAGAATCTGAATGATATATTTGGTATTAAAAGGTTTGAAAGTGTGTAAATGAATCGATGACAACTAGTTGAAGCTTAGACTTAGAAAAAAGGGAAGGGATAATGATATTTTTGTCTACTATAACTTAAATAAAAAAGATCGGAAACAAGTGAGTCTAGGGAACTTCTACTGGGTATCAATTAGTCCCTAGACTGAATACAAATATTTATTGAATCCCTACTTAATGTTAATATAAAAATTACTTAATGTTAATATAAAAATTCTTGAAATAGACCCAAAGTTAGGGATCGTTCAATAGGTAAGGTTGCTCCAATACCTAACCAAATAGCAACCGCGGTACCAATTACGAAAACTGTTGTGGCGACTGGTCGTCGAAATGGATTTTGGAATTTATTAACATTTTCAAGAAAAGGAATAATTAATGAACCTGCAGGTACTGACGCCATTGAAAGAACACCTAATAATTTACTTGGTACTGTGCGGAGTATTTGAAATACAGGGTAAAAATACCACTCAGGTAAAATTTCCAAGGGAGTTGCAAACGGATTTGCCGGTTCACCAATCATCGATGGTTCCAAAACGGCCAGCCCTACAATACATGCAATAGTCCCTAATATTACTACAGGAAATATATATAATAAATCGTTGGGCCAAGCAGGTTCACCATAGTAATTATGTCCCATACCTTTAGCTAATTTTGCACGCAAAACAGGATCGTTCAAGTCAGGTTTTTTTGTTATTGGGATAGACTGTTCACTCCCCCCTAAGAATCGAATGTGGGAATTTCCTCCCATACGGCTCGAGCCTCTGGCTTACCACCCCTTCTTGTACAATACAAGGAATGGAAAGATACGAAAAGTAAGTCCTGTTTCTTCAAGCTTGCTTCTTATCCGAATCAGCTAATTATTTTCATTCTAGATCGAAGCTTCGCGGATTATCTAATATCGTATAGTATTCTACTTCTAGTATTCTTGACTTACACAAAATAGTCAATTCGGAAGCTACTATAGGATTTCAACTCGTTGCTATTTTAACCAATTATCTCTTTAGATCGTCTTTGTACGCCGACGGCTACTGCTATCGGAATTTGGTAACTAATACAAAGGAAATGTATGTATTAATCTAAAAACCGTATAGAATCCCACGTAATTCTATTCCATATAGAATAGATAATTGATAGAATAGATATTTGGGGTTTCACGAAGCCTCAACTATATTTAATTCGATCATGGAAAAAATCCCCCAAAGGACTTTATTACTAAACAAATGGTTTTACACCCCAGGTTTCAAAACTTAGTCCTGAAAAATAAAGGTTGGGTAGGGGGGGAAGTAGATACGCTGACAATGATCAACCGGATATCCGTATAGCCTCCATGCAAATCTTTTGACGAGTCACACACTCCCATAATCCAATTTTTCCTCCTTGACGTTTAATTGTATTATCTTGTTAGTTAAAAACGATACCCGCCAAGTAACTTCTCATCTATAAGTAATTGCGGCAATAGAACAACAAATACTACTCGGAACTCTTATAGAATAATCAATTTGTTTCTTTTTTCTTACCTACGCTAATGATGAAAAAATTGTAAAGGACCCGAAATACCTTGTTTACGAATCGTTAGGAAGTGCATCAGCATGAAAACGGCAGTCAAAAGCGGTAATACAAAAGTGTGCAAACTGTAAAAACGAGTTAATGTAGATTGTCCAACACTTACACTTCCCCGTAATAATTCTACTAATGAAGATCCTACTAAAGGAATGGTTTCAGGCACACCTGTGACGATTTTCACGGCCCAGTAGCCAATCTGATCCCAAGGTAACGAATAACCAGTTACACCGAAAGAGACGGTTAATACAGCTAAAATCACTCCAGTAACCCAAGTTAATTCGCGAGGCTTCTTGAATCCACCTGTTAGATAAACACGAAATACATGCAAAATCATTACTAATACCATCATACTTGCTGACCAACGGTGAACAGACCGTATAAGCCAACCAAAATTTACCTCAGTCATTATATATTGAACAGAAGAAAAAGCTTCCGTAACAGTCGGACGATGATAAAAGGTCATAGCAAAACCGGTAGCTACCTGGACCAAAAAACAAGTCAACGTGATTCCTCCTAAGCAATAGAATATGTTTACATGAGGGGGAACATATTTACTAGTAATATCGTCAGCAATTGCCTGAATTTCCAATCGTTCTTCAAACCAATCATAGATTTTAGCAAGATAGGTAAGCCTCTGCGACCTCCCTCTTAAGAAACTGTACATGAGGGTTTTTCCTCACACAGCTTGTTGGGCATAAACCTATTTTGGAAATCATCCATTTACCTCGTAAATGGATGGATCAAATCCTCATTAGTATCTTCCTCCTAACAAACTAGGAGGGGGCAATGAGTTATCTGTATAAGGTTAGAAAAAAGGTCCTACCCCATTCTCACGTTAGCCTCTTTTAGTTGGAAACTAGTATAGCGTATTGGGAAATCTTTTTACCTTATCAACGTATGTGTTCCTAAATACTAGTAGAAATAATTGGAATACATAATTGGATATAAGTTACCTCGTTTTAATCTAATTGGTTGAAAAACCTTGGATTTTGACTCTATCTCGATGAAATATCTGATCTCTTTATAAAAAGAAAACCTGATGGGTACCAAATATTCTCTCAGCATTTATTCTGTTATGAATTGAGTACATAAAACAGATATTTCTTAATTATCTTTTGGTTTTATACCCACATTCTAGGATAACAACTTTATCACGGGATTTGAGTCGTAAATTGATGGAATTTAATCATAGTTTTTAAACCTTCTCAAATATCTTTATCTTTTGCGCTTTGGGCAGTCATCATTTGATAACTACCAAGCCAAATAGAAGTGGTAGAATAACTATTGCTTAACTAATGGAAGTGAAGAACTACCTATTCATTAAATTGGATTAATTACGGCGAATCACACACCCATATTACTGAAAAAAAATGGATTTACGCGATTTAACTACCTTTTCAATTTCTATTTTTTTCATTCCCGAATCCTCAACAGTTGCTGTTGCATTAATAGGACTCGGGACTTTTCTACCAACTAATCGAAATGCCGTCTAATAATACAGATGAATTGTAAATCTCCAAAATAGTAACTAGGAATATAGCAAATAGAGCCATAAAAAAACCCATCAAGGGAGTTGTTCCCCAACCAGGAGCGACCTTCCCATATTCTGAATTAAGCGGTTTCAAAACCATCCCTAACAAACTAATTCTTGGTTTACCTTTAGGAGTTTCATCAATAACTTTCGTAGCCATAAAGCATGTTCAACTGGTTGAAATTCACTGACTTTGTATACTACTATACTATACAGGGTAAAGTAGGAAAAAATAACATCTATTGGGTTATATGGCAACGGAAACCGCAACTTCAGTCACTATTTCTATATCTTGTTCACTTATTAGTTTCACCGGGTACGCTTTATATACCGCTTTTGGTCAACCATCCAAGGAATTAAGAGACCCTTTCGAAGAACATGAAGATTAGTTAGACCACGAGAGACCTTCTTCTTAAAGATTGAGAAGAAAGGTCTCTAATTAATTTCATTTGAGTTGTATTAACAAATTTACTATTTCCCCCGGTTGGGCACTTTTGGAGGTTCTCGGAAGAAGATGGCAAAAAATATTATACCTAAAGTGGCTACCAGAAGAAATGTATAAACCAGTGCTTCCATAGGTTAGGTAACAAGTTGATTTTTTTTTTCAAGAAATCTCTCGTACTAATGGATTTTGAATCTCATCCTGTTAATTCAATTTCAGACTGTACTTTTGATTTGTTGTGGCTGGAAATACTTAACTCAACACGGAATTGTGAAGAAACAATTCCTCTTTTATTCAATCGTCTTTTGACTCGGTTGGTATCAAAAAAATTTTGATCTGTATGAGGTCTCTAAAAAAGAAACAACTATACAGATTGTTTCTTAGTACTCGGGTCTCCCAACTTTTGAAATGCACCAAATTCAACTTGCGCATCCAAGTCGGGGTCGATGCCGGCAAAGACGTCTCTAAATAAGGTCCTCGCACCATGCCAAATGTGACCAAAGAAAAAAATAAGAGCAAATGTGGCGTGTCCAAAAGTGAACCAACCTCGTGGACTACTCCTGAATACACCATCCGATTTTAACGTGGCACGATCAAATTCAAAAATCTCACCTAATTGAGCGCGTCTAGCATATTTCTTTACAGTAACGGGGTCGCTAAAACTTGCCCCATCCAATTCGCCACCAAAGAATTCTACAGTGACACCTACTTGTTCAACACTATATTTTGATTCTGCCCGTCTGAATGGTACATCAGCTCTTACAACACCTTCTTTATCTACCAAGACGACCGGAAATGTTTCAAAAAAAGTCGGCATGCGACGTACAAATAGTTCATGTCCTTCCTTATCCTTGAAAAAAGCATGGCCCAACCAGCCGACCGCTATACCATCTCCATTGTCCATCGCACCTGCTCTAAACAACCCACCCTTTGCGGGATTGTTACCAATATAATCATAAAAGGCTAATTTCTCAGGAATCTTAGACCAAGCTTGGGAAAGACTGAGATTCTCAGCTTGGTTCGATCGTACTCGTCTTTCTATCTCTTGTTGGAAATATGCTTGATCCCATTGGTAGCGTGTGGGCCCAAAGAGTTCAATTGGGGTAGCGGCGGAACCGTACCACATGGTTCCAGAAACAACAAAAGCAGCAAAAAAAACAGCAGCAATACTGCTGGATAAAACAGTTTCAACATTTCCCATACGTAAAGCTTTGTATAATCTTTGGGGGGGGCGAACACTGAGATGAAATAGTCCGGCTAGTATACCTAAAACTCCTGCTGCTATGTGATGTGATGCCACCCCGCCTGAAATGAATGGATCAAAACCTTCCGCCCCCCAAGCCGGATCTACAGATTCTACCCTTCCGGTTAATCCGTAAGGGTCTGAAACCCAAATCCCAGGACCAAATAAACCAGTTACATGAAATGCCCCAAATGAGAAACAAAGTACTCCTGAAAGAAATAGGTGAATTCCAAATATTTTTGGTAAATCTAAGGATGGTTTCCCCGTTCGATCATCACGAAACAGATCTAAATCCCAATAAACCCAATGCCATATAGCAGCTAAAAAAAGTAAACCAGATAGTACGATATGAGCTGCGGCTACGCCTTCATAACTCCATATACCTGCGTCTGTTGCAGTCTCTCCGGTTATACTCCAACCTCCCCAGGATTTTGTTATTCCAATACGAGTCATAAAAGGAATCACAAACATACCTTGTCGCCACATAGGATCAAGAACGGGATCAGAAGGGTCAAAGACAGCTAGTTCATATGAAGCCATTGAACCCGCCCAACCAGAAACCAAAGCAGTATGCATAAGGTGAACTGAAATTAGCCGACCTGGGTCGTTTAAGACAACGGTGTGAACGCGATACCAAGGCAAACCCGTGAAAAACCCCTTTCTTGATTATTCAAATGTTAGAAACAGTTCAGTATGTAACTTTCTTGCAATAATCCTACTTACATAAGATTTACTAGATAAAAGATTTCAGGCAAGAAAACAAATAGAGGGGAAGATGTAAAAAGAGATAGAATAAACTATTTTGGTTTATGATTGTGGTCACGTAAGTGAAACCAGTTTTTTCAAAAATAGCAAACATATCTTACTTTTCATTTTTATTTCACTTAGTTGATTGTCAAAAAACAAGTATCTCAAACCAGCAGTTTCTCCCTCGTTAATGAGCGGAGACATTAACATTTTAGCATCTTCTTTATTCGTGGAACAATGTTGGGATTGGTCCCATTATGGCTTAATACTATCTGCTTAAACAACACGGGTTTATGCCGTTTCCACTAAACAAATATGTTATAATAGTATTATACAAATCAATCTTTATCAATTAAATCCTTTTACGATCCCAATCTCGAGATAACCATAATATGTTTTAATAATCTTCATATGCCAATTGGTGTTCCAAAAGTTCCCTTTCGTCTACCTGGGGAAGAGGATGCGGTTTGGGTTGACGTATAGTCCAACTTGTTGGATATCTCGAATCTAGTGGAACGTGTCTCCGCCATTTTATAGCTAAGCGGTTTGTTCCTATATAATATATTCTGGGATAAATATGTAAACTAGTGATCAAGCAGCAACCAAATTTTTATAGATATCTGCTATAACAATTATTATTTGATTGTAGTATTATTTCCTGCATGGAACCCATGGCTAGTTAAAACTAACAGGTCATATAGGCCACGGTAATTTGAACCCAAGGATAGGTCGTTATAAGGATACGAATATATGCAAAACAAAAAGCGATAGATAAATCTAATCTAACATATTCAGTCTTTCAAGTCTAATGAAATATAGAAAAAAAAGTTTCAAGGAAAACTGCTTGTTCCATATGTGCGAGTGGTGTTCGTAACATTATAGTAAGCTAAGCCTCCGGGGTAGGAGATGAGCCTAAAGATTCCTTCAATCAAAAATATTCGAGATTAGACGGAAATGTACGGGTGCGGAAAAAAGAAATCTTTGGTCTTTGTACTGTACCAACTACCGGTTACAATGGAGTTCAAGAAGTACAAAAAGAATCGAAAAATGGATCGAACAGACTTGAACAAAAAAAAACGTCCCTTATTTTGGCATAACAAGATAAAGGTGGGAAGCAAATAGAAAATCTATTACTTTTAAGTTATTTGTTCATTCCGTTTTTTCTCTCCTCTTAGAAAGGATATTAGAGCCGTATGTTTCCAACGAAACCTACACGGTTTTTTTTGGGGGGTCTTCTATCCCGATCAACAGGCTTTATCGAGAAAGGCTTCTTTTTCCAGGTCAACAAGTCGATGACGAAATAGCTAATCAACTGATTGGTATCATGATGTATCTAAATGGTGAAGATCAGGCCAAAGATATGTATTTATATATAAACTCTCCCGGTGGAGCGGTATTAGCCGGAATATCTGTATATGACGCAATGCAATTCGTCGTACCAGATGTACATACTATTTGTATGGGACTCGCTGCTTCCATGGGATCTTCCATTTTGGCTGGAGGAGAAATTACCAGACGTATAGCACTACCCCACGCTTGGCGCCAATGATTTGTTTGAATTCGTGTTTTGCCTTCGCTCAACCCGAGTAACAATAGCATGGCAACTAGTACTTGGTTTTTTTTTCACACACAGAAGAAATTAAAACAAGAAAGTATTAGAAGGGTAGACGGTGTCGAGGCAAGTATTTAATCCGTGCAATTTAGATTTGCCCTCGATTAAGAGGAAATTATCTTAGCGTCATAAATCTTACAAGCTGAAAAAAAGGTATATATACGCCTTTTTTACAAAAACGGAATTCTGAGATTCGAGCAAAGCCGACGCCTTTGCCCATAAAGGGTATACATAACAAACTTCGGGATTACTGACGTAGGTAGTGACAGAACCATCATATTACTACAAAGGGAAGGATGGTGAGATTTTACAAAGCCGTTTCTTATATTTAGTACAAGAAAAACAAATAGTTAAAAATAAAATGAAGTAGCATAAAAACAGAAAAATGATGCCTAACATGTTTAAACTAATTAGGTTCCCATAGATTTTCATAAATTCTCAATTGTTTAAGCTAGCCGTATGCAAAGATATCTGCTTGTACGGTTAAACCTAATCAAATTTATGTTATTAGGGTTATGATTCACCAACCGGCTAGTTCATATTATGATGGACAAGCTGGAGAATGTGTCATGGAAGCGGAGGAAGTGTCAAAACTACGCGATTGTATAACTAAAGTTTATGCGCAGAGAACCGGTAAACCCCTCTGGATAATTTCTGAAGACATGGAAAGAGACGTATTTCTTTCAGCAGAAGAAGCCCGGGATTATGGTATCGTGGATCTCGTAGCGTTAGAAACCGTTTCGGGATAAAAAGAATTTGTTAAGAGAAATTACTTGAGATTTGCAGGTGAATCTTTTATTAGTATTAATGAGGGCACATTTTATTATTTCTTGTAGTAGTACCGCTACTTAGTTTAGATAATTAAGATCTTAAAAAAAAGTCATTTAAATCTTAAGAAACGTTCATTTCAAAAGGTAGGTTTTCTCAACACCTCTTGCAAAAAGCAACTCTAGATAAAAAAAGAATCCCTCCCGATTGGTTGAGAATCTTTTAAACCGGATACCTTTTCTGTATCTTCGAGCATGCCAACAAACCAGCAACTTATTAGAGGAGCAAGACAATTGCTGGGGAGTATCACTAAATCCCCTGCTCTTCGCGAATGTCCCCAACGACGGGGGGTTTGTACCAGGGTGTATGTGTGACTTGTATGGGTCGGGAACCCTCTTTTTTATCTTTATTCGGAGATTTCTACCGTCGGGTAATCAAGGTATTGAAGTGGGAATTAATCCATCATCCAGCTGTTCCATTTTGAAATAGCAATTCGTGGTTGAAATCGGTGCAAACCCGATCTTTTCAATTTGAGGTGATAGAAACAGATCGACAGTTATAATATTGAATTTTCAAACGAAGTTCGGTGGGCGGTATTCAATTAACATATCTCCTTTGCCAATTCTATCTCGGCGGTTATAACGACGGATCAGCCAATTTGCTAACCTCTAGTGTAAAATACCGCTACTATACAAACATCCCAATAACTGAGAATTTGAATTAAAAAAGCTTCAACGAGCTGAGTGAAATGTTGGGGATCATGCAGACCACCAATAGTAGTTTAACTGATCTGATTTCAGATCAAGTTTTTACTCCGGTATATAGGAGGGATCCAACTTCCAGTAAGATTTGACCACGGAAACATTGGAATCTGTAACATCTCCGGCAGAAGATCTTTTGATTAATTAAAAAGAAGTTAGTTTGTAATATTGGAATATGTACAGAAGGGAAAGCCGGCCTAGCAGAAGCCACCGGAATCTCTAATTCCTACATAAGATGGAAATGAACAAAAGTTGCTACCTTAGATATGTTTCTATCATGCGTTTTAAGAAATTCACTTTGGTATTTAATATTGGTAAACCTAACGGAGAGGGGGGGGGGGAGAAATCGCTCGAAATCTGCGTTTGGGTTTTCAAAAATATTAATAAATATTTGAAGGAGGTACGCTTTGAGAAAACGTAGTCTTCTCACATCTTTGTTAGATTTAACATCAGTAATTAAAAGAAACAGGACTTATACTTTTGAAATACGTGGAATAATTAAAAAGAATTTTTTAGTTTAAATTTGGGATTTTTGTGAGGCTATACATATAATGACTAGAGTAAAACGAGGATTTGTAGCCCGGAAGTATCGCAAAACCATTGTTGATGCTGCATCAGGTTTTCGGGGCGCTCATTCAAAATTATTTAGAATAGCAAATCAGCAAAGGGGTAAAGCTTTATTTTTTGCTTATGAAGATAGAAAAAATAAAAAAAGAACCTTTCGCCGCCTATGGATTAGCCGAATTAATGCAGCAGCACGGAGAGAGGGGATTACCCATAGTTCGGCGATTCACGGTTTCTATGAGAATCAAGTGTTTCTAAATCGTAAAACACTAGCTCAGATAGTTATCTTAGATACATCTTGCTTTAAAAAAATAATACAAAAAATTAGGTGTAAGGAAGAATAATCCCCATCAATAGATTTAAGCCTCTCCAAGTCTATTTGTCTATTTAGAAGGGAGAGGCGGGGAAAACAAATCTCGTTGTAGATCTAACATAAAAACTAAAAAAAAAAAGAGGGAGCGGGGGAAGAAGAAGGGACATATTACCTTGTAACTATCTTACCTTGTAACTATCGATTTGAATCAACAAAATTAGTGACTTGCACCTTTTTCGTGGAAACGTTTTGCTTGTTGCGTTATTTACTAATTGTTAAAATTTTCTAATACTTAATCTTTTTTGAATGGTCTAATTATCAGTGTTCAAAAAAGGCAGTAAAGCTAAAATACGGGCTCTCTTTATTGAAGTAGCTACCATACGCTGCTGTTTCGAACTTAATCTATTCATCCGTCTTGATAATATTTTTCCTTGCTCACTAACAAAACGACGAAGTAAGCTAATATTCTTGTAATTGACACTTTCATCGGAACGAATAGATGGAGAACGTCTACGAGCAGAGTGTATAAATTTATTCATAAGTCTTATTTTTAATTACCGATGCACACGAACGTTGTAAAGACTCCTTAGGTTTACGGATTAACCATTTATTTTTTTGCTTCTTTATGCAAAGTATGCTTTTGACAAAAAAAACAATACTTCTTTAATTCCAACCGAGTTGGTGTGTTTCGACGATTTTTACGTGTAGTGTATCGAGAAATGCCTGCGGGTTTATCATGAGCTTTCACCCGGATACAATTTGTACATTCCAAAGCGATTGTTATCCTTACATCTTTACTACTAGGCATAAAAGAAAATGTAATATAATAAATAGGTTTTCTTCCCCTTGAAAAAGGGGAAAGGGGTATCTTTTAGATCTCTAAAAAATGAACGAACTACTGGCAAGGGTTAATATTGATTGATGAAAGGATTGATTTCCTTTCATCAATCCTTTGCGTTTTAACCTTATATGCCAGAACGTTTTGTCACTTCTTACTTTGTTTAGAGCCACTTTAGACAAGAAAAAGAAGTTAGAAAAATGGGAATACTAAAGCATCCGGAAAGAATCGATTGATTTCTATTAATAAACCAGCGAGTAAGCCGAACCATATTGTAGCTACCACCGGGGCCGTAGAAAGATATATTTTCACGTGTTGCATTGTAATTCTCCCTTTCAATTTTTTTATTTAGTCTTAGTTTTAATAGTTCTAATCTACATCTAAAGATTGATTGACTACCTCCGAATACTGGATGCTTAGATTCTATGGGTAAAAAGTGATGAGGAAAGATAGGAGTAGCAGTCATAACATAATAACTAAAGAAAGTCAGTCAATGACTTTCTAAAAGACGAACTCCTATTTACAGACTAGCAAATATTTCTAAGAAAATATTATAATCAGTTGTATCAAATGACGATAAAAGACCTATTGTAAGGTATAACTCAAATGTGGCAGGGATGTGACGCAGTTCGGTAGCGTGTTTGTTTTGGGTACAAAATGTCGCAGGTTCAAATCCCGTCATCCCTATCTTTCTAATATGTGAGACAACTTACGAAGTTGACTCTTATGCCCTAAACATAGAATCCATATATTCTTATGGGACAAGAGTAAACCCAGTCTTTTTCTAAAACTACGTAGGAACCCAAAATTCTCGCTCTGGAAGTTAGAGGACTCCTCCCAGCGAGAAACGCCTTTAGTTCAGTTCGGTAGAACGCGGGTCTCCAAAACCCGATGCCGTAGGTTCGAGTCCTACAAGGCGTGTTTGTTACGTCTGAGACTAAAGGGCTGTGCCCCAAGTTTGACTTGGCTATAAGAAAATTTGTGGGTCTTAGAAAAATAGTCTACGATATTTGCAACTTGTTTTCCCAAACCTTTATGAAAAAAGAAATAAAAAATCGCTTAGAGAAAAGATAGGTGAAAGAGGATTTGGCAGATCTATTTTTTGTTACTCCTTACTAATATAAAAACATATCCTCGATAGGACGTTTTCAACTATATTTTATTGAATATCTAATTGGTCACCTCGTCGATATTGTAGGTATGCAGTTACAAATAATCCAGCTAAGGTTATCGGAATCGAGCCTGACGCAATTCCAGATAGTAATGCTTCAACCATTTTAGTTTATAGGATTTCTTTTTCTATACTTACCCAATTCAATTCACATATGAATCAATAATTAATTGTTGGCAAGTGCGGCGGATTAATAAGCGCTGTGCGTGAACAAAAAGAACCCTATTTTTGACTCCCCTTTTTTTAGAAGGGTAGTAATCTACTAAAGAAATTACAAAATCTGAATTTTATTCAACCCAACAAATAACGATAAGGTTAGAATTAATGCAAATATCAGGAAAGCGAAGTAGCTTAATGGAGTGAACATATATCCGATTATGAGAATGCTTAGCTTTTGGAGTAATACAAACTTCTTTGAGTAGTTTATCATCCTAAGTCTTTTAATCAAAGCTGTTTACGCAAATCTGCTACACGAGATTTAATTTAATAAGTATCTATCTTGGATAGTTGAGTTTTTCTATTTTTTTTTTATTTCAGAGAATTTGGGTTGAGATGCTTCAATTCCTTTTCCTTGAAACTCACAGAAGAGCTCACTGAACATTTGGTAAGAGTTAATGTCTCATTAAGCAAACGATTCTCTATTTATTTTAGAGACTATGTCTCTTTTCTTCAGTGACCAACTAAAGCGCCCAGACATTGAATTGAAGCACGTAATAAGCTAAGAAGCCAGTTTTAGTTAATAACAGATCTAAGTTTTTAGGCGATGCAAACAAAGGAAGGAAACCTCTTATAATTTTTATAAGTTTATTACATTCTTTTGATACCAGGCTTTTATTCGAGTAACGCTGGTTTAATTGTTATATAAATGACGATAAATAAAGTCTAATTCTTATATTAAAAATGTTTTGCGAACCTTGCCGCATTGTCAGTTAAATGGCTATACTTACCCAGTGCATTTTAAAGATACCTCAGGTATAGCAGATCCAAACTAATTTGGATTAGTTTCCATTTCTTCAAAGGGATCCTATTTTTGTAGGGACATCGTACATATTTCCTTACAATAGAATCCCTTCGATTTTTTCTATTTAATTAAGGAAACAATCGATTGAGTCTTTCTATTAGTACGAGGTAGATACGGAGTTAAACATGTCTGGGAATACAGGAGAGCGCCCCTTTGCCGATATCATCACTAGTATTCGATACTGGGTCATTCACAGCATTACTATACCCTCCCTGTTTATTGCAGGTTGGCTGTCTGTAAGCACAGGTTTAGCTTATGACGTTTTCGGAAGCCCCCGACCAAACGAATATTTTTCGGAGAGTCGGCAGGAAATTCCTCTAATAACTGGCCGATTCGATTCGTTAGAACAAGTTGATGCATTCACGAAATCCTTCTAGGAGAAACTAATGGCTTTAGATAAGACTTATCCAATCTTCACTGTTAGATGGTTAGCTGTACATGGATTAGCTGTACCAACGGTTTTTTTCTTAGGATCCATATCAGCTATGCAATTTATCCAAAGATAGTTTTTTTTGACGAGCACTGAATCTATGACACAACCAAATCCAAATAAGCAGAGCGTGGAACCAAATCGTACAAGCCTTTATTGGGGACTATTGCCGATTTTCGTACTTGCCGTCTCATCTTCTAATTACTTCTTCAATTAGGAAAGATCGACTGGATTGTCTGGAAAAGATCAAGATCCCAATTTTATTGACCGTCCATGTCTGGAATCGCGGCCAGTTAACATATAGACATAAAAAGAGCGGGAAGGAGGCGTGGCAGATGACAAATACCACTGGAAGGGTTCCCTTGCGGTTGGTAGGTACTGTAGCCGGTACACTTGTGATAGGTTTGACGGGCGTCTTTTTCTACGGAGCTTACTCAGGGTTAGGGTCATCTCTTTGAAAAACTATTTTCTGAAAGTGTAAGTTGACAGAGAATCACGAAATAATTCTTTTTGTTTCAATTGTGGATTAAACAGGGAAAGCGTACCTAATTTAGTATAGTAAAAAAATGTTCAATTTTTCTTCTCTTTTTAATAAAACCTAAGAAGGAGAAGAAAAAATAGTTGAATTAAGAAAAGAAACGTAAAAACTAATCCTTACTAGAATAGATATAGGTTTCTTTTCTTAATTCAACAAATCTCTTACTTGTCTTTAGAAATATCAACTCTTATTAACCCACGTTGCAACACATCTTATTCTCAAAATAGACAATTCAATCTATTTAATATCTTTTCATTAGATTATGATAGATTAATGGGAGTTGGATAGACTAACGCCGATTCCTAAAGGAGTTTGATACAGCAATTGACTTTTCTTTTCTTTAAAAAGATTGAATCCCTCTTTTTACTCACTGGAAATTCTAGATTTGGTTGGAATACGTTATAACCACTGAATAAATAACTAGTTATTTTATTTTGTGTATCATAATTATACTTCCTTATTCATGTGAAGTCTCATAACCTTATCCTTTATGGGATCCAGGAAAAGATCTCGATCGTATCACAAAATCGTTGCGATATTCTTGGGAGTGTTGGTGGTGTCAATCCCACCAACATTAATTATTTTGCTTTTTAATCTAGCTCTATTACTGACCCACCCCTACTTTAGTCATGTGACTTTCAGATTACCTACGTCCTTTTCTTTTTCCCGTTTGTTTAAAAACCTGTATAAATCTTGAGTAATTTTTAGCTTCTCACAGATCACTCATAGAACCTCTAAGTCCTGAATCACAAAAGAGAAGGAAAGAACCATATTTTCCCTCTCCCCAATCTGATAAATCTATACATCTACCTCTAAAGGGGAGATTCTAACATGTAATCAGAAATTCATTTCTGCTAACTGGACTTTCTCAAACTGCTTTTTCTTAAGAACAAGAAAGATCTGTGCTAAAATCACCGATGCAAAAAAAGCTAACAGACCTTGGATACGACGGGGGTCTTGCAGTACGATTTCTACTTCTCCTTGCCCAAATCCCCCAACATTTGGATTATTAGTTAATGGCTGATCTGTTTTAACAAATTCACCTTCCGAAACGATGAGTTCAGGACCAGGAGGTACAAGATCAATAGCTTCACGACCCTGAGATAAATCCTCAATTGTAATTTCGTACCCACCTTTTCCTTCTTTTCGGATCACCTTTTTTATTTTTCCCGTCAATGAGGCAGTATAAACCGTGTTATTGCTTTTGCTCCCATCCGGATAGATTTGTCCCCTCCCTCTGTTAGCTCCCACATAAATCGGGTATTTTAAGAAATAGGCTTCTTTCTTGGTACCAGGGTCTGGCGATAAGATTGGGAAGATAATCTCGTTATATAACTTGCCCGGTACGGGGCCAACAACCACTATATTTTCTTTACCGGGTCGATAACTTTGAAACGATAATTTTCCCAATTTATTCTTCACTTCGGTTGGGATGCGATTAAGGGGAGCTAATTCAAACCCGTCTGGTAAAATAAGAACAGCACCAACATTAAGACCCCCCTTTTTCCCATTGGCGAGCACTTATTTTATCTACATATCGTAAGGAATCTTAACAATTGCCTCAAATACAGTATCAGGAAGAACGGATTGCGGAGCCTCAATATCAACGGTTTTTTTGGCTAAATGACAATTTGCACATACAATACGACCTGTGGCTTCACGTGGATTTTCGTAATTCTGTTGCGCAAAAATCGGATATGCTTTTGATACAGATGGATGACTTAATCTGCCAAAACTTATTGATACTATAAGCGATAGAATCCAACAATCTTTTATCCATTTGTTTCTTGTTGCTTGCATAGGTCAATAATTAGTCTTAAATATTTGTACAAACAGTTTGTGACTTTGCATAACGCTTATTTCTTCCCCAATTCTTTCCTTTTATTAATTTTCCTTCTATTTCAGCAGTGAATATCAGAAGATGATCGTAAAACAGAGAAAGATCCAAATAAATAGCAAGGAAAGGTTACTGATGAAAAAGTTGGAACAGCTACTGTCACTCACTCATTGTATGGTATGTTGCTACAATCGAAGGAGATATTCGATTTAAATGACGAAAGATCCAATATTTAAATAACGTATCTAAAATAACTGGAAAGGTTGATACAAAGCGGGGGATTACATATCTGTTGGGAGTTAACCCTAAATGTCCTAGGAAGGACTCTGACAGTATTTCCCAACCATGGGGTGAGTGAAAGCCTACACATAAATCCGTAAGTAGAAGGATAGAAAACGCTTTCATTGTGTCATTCAAACTATAAAACGATTCTCGAATCCAGGAGTTTGAAACCGCAAGTCTCTTTCGCCCCACTAAAAGTAAAAGAAATGGAGTAGCAATGCTAATTGTATCGGTTGCGAGCTGCACTAATAGCTGAATATTAGGCCCATCATATGTTATTGCTAATCTAATAGTCTCATAATGGACATTTGCATCAAGATTTTGCAACTGCGTATCTGCCAAGTTACCTATCACATTATCTAGCCAAAGTAGGGATTCGGATTCTCGGAGTTGTTTCAAAGCCTTTTCTTCTTGAAGCGGGTTTAAAAAGACTTGAATTTGAAGGATATCCCACCAAGTCTTAATTTGGGGTTTCAAGAACCAATTTTCTATAGCAAGTCGAAATGGGAGGAGAAGAGAGAGAATTCCAACATATTGGAGGGAAACAGCTGCTTGGTTCCGAGCTAAATCAAAATCATTTTGTACTAATAAACTCGATTGATTGGATAATTCTTCCTTGAAACGGGATAACGTTCGGGTTACTGACCGAGGTACCAACCCAATAGGCTCGTAAGCTATTGGACTGTGGCAAGATAAAGAGAGTTCGTAGTTATATGATTCTTCACCTAATGCTTTCTCAGTTCGAGATGAAAAGATTTGTTTGGAACGAGAGTTCCGCTGAAAATCGAATTCACGCAAGGTTGTTTCGATCCAAGCCAATTTCCTATTCATCCTAGTTAGATTATTGAGCTTGATAGAATTAGACCCATTTACTGATACAGAGGGGGAGTCGCTTTTGACTTCGTATATTGAGAAGCCATTAACTTCTTTCCCACTGTTACCCGGTTTGAAAACCATATACGAATTAGAACAAGAACCCAAAGATATATTTTCAGAAATTGAAGTAGGAAAAAGGTTATGCGTAAATGTAGCTAACCAATTTTCTACCGGGTAAATCCTACTCTTGCAATCGGGATGGGATCTGCGTTGATTAATCCGAAATGACCGAAGAGAGATGCCCAGACAATAGGAAATCCTCAAATAGTTATGAATTCCTAATAGAAACAGACTAAATCTGTATTCCAAAAGGCTATAATATATAGCATACCTAAATTTGCTAGAAACCGCAGTTTTAAAAGATACTTGGGCCCACGGGGAATTTCCTTCCGATGTTAGAAATCGTCTAAAAGATAGAGAATGAAGCTGCAGATGCTTACTAGCTTCATAAGCTCTATCTAACGAACGAGATGGAGTACTGCAAAATAGTTGAATAAGTTTTTGCTTCCAGTGATACAAATCCATATAGATGCTAAATTACCTATCTTTTGGAAGAGGAAAAAATACGAAGAGATTCCTAAGGAGATCTCTAATTTTCGATTAAGCTATTTCCTTTTTCTTCAAGATATTTACAAAGTTTTGACTGCCTTTTTACATTCTTCTATGAGAATCCTTTAGACTTAATAAATATCTTATTTCAAAATCCCTCGATTGATACACGTAGGAAACGAGCAAGTTCTGCAGCTTTTTCCTCAATATATTCCGGAGTCGAGTTCTCACCAATTCTAGTTAGAGGTATATTTCGTTGCCCTCGTACCTTAAGGTAGAGAATCCGGCTTGGAAAGAACCCTTCCTGATTTTTTAAACCAATTGCTTCAATATCTTTTAGTGGGAGTTGAATGTGGATACGACGATTCTTACCGGGAAAACCCCATCGAAAAATAGAAGAAATACCTTCCCGCCTATCAAAATAGTTGTATCCGCTACCAACGTTCCAAAGAATAGTGCACCATAAATACAATCCGAGAAAAAAGCCAGCAATCCCGTAAAAACACATAACCAGACCTTGCGGAATGAATGCAATCTGTTTGTATGAGAGTTTGGGGATCAACTCTTCGCCAATACAGCTAGAGAACCCCACTAGTAAGAAACCTGTTGCACCACAAATAAGTATGCAGGCCCAACACGAGTTTGCAAATGTACGTGACCCTCTTATAAGTTCTACTTGGATATAATTACGATGATAATTCATTTCTATTTCTTCGATTTCTGAAATAAATCTATTTTGTTTGCAGATTTCCCCTTACTTTTTCTTATCCTTCCTCTTTTTCCTTGTATTTCTTCTTACCATTTATCCTCTATGATGGTCAGGGTATGGTAAATTAAATAGCAGCTCAAATTTAGGGGCGAGCAATCTTTTAAAGTACAAACATTGCTTTTCTTTTTTTTCTCGTTGCTGCAACTATGTCTTCATCTTATTAGCAATGAGAATGAGACATATATTGCAGCAATATCAATATTATCATTTTTCTACTAGGAAAATAGAGTGTGGATACTTGTCAACAAAGAACGTAGATCAGTCAATGTGAGTTTCAAATAGCAGTAAATAGAAAATCCAATTTATAAAAGAAATCATCAATTAGATTTCAGTCCACTTTAAAATAAGAAAAAAATGACTAAGAGGGGGATTGATTTACGAGATTTCATCCCTCTCTATATATAGGAAAAGGGAAGCCATTGCAATCGCTGGAAACAATAAACCTACTAAGGGTACAAAGACGGAAGGTAGGTAAGACGCTGTCATAGTGAAATTGCCTAATAAGAAAAAAATTTATACAGCAACGTATCTCCTCTCTTTTACTACTCCTTCTAATATCTAATGATATTCTTCCCACTCAAAAAAAAAAAGGGTCTCTCAAAAGAAATTTTATTGGGTGCAAATTACCATTTTACAGGATTTTTTTCATAAAACCGAGGGCATTCTTTTATTCTCTCCTTTGTGACATATTGGATCTGCAATGCAAAACATAAAACAATGAGTTAAACTCCAAAAAAAGACAGATTGAGTCTCTTTTTACTTAACTCTTATTATAAGGAATTGAAAAGTAAGGCTCAAAGATTTCGCTCAAAACACCCTTCAGGAGATTACGTGGAACAATTAGATCAAGTAACCCATTAGTAAATGAAGACTCAGCTGCTTGAAAGCCGTCAGGTATCTTCTGGCGCGATGTTTATTCAATTACCCTTTTACCAGCAAATGCTATATAAGCTTTAGATTCGGCAATAATTATATCTCCTAACATACCGAAGCTGGCAGTAACACCTCCTGTAGTTGGATAAGTAAGAACGGATATGTATAGCAATTTATTACGAACCTGATGGAGTTGTAAAGCCGAAGATATTTTAGCCATTTGCATTAAACTAAATGTTCCTTCCTGCATACGCGCTCCGCCAGAGGCACAAATTAAAACTAGCGGCAGAAGCCTTTGCGTGGCATATTCAATTAAACGAGTAATCTTTTCACCTACTACAGAGCCCATGCTCCCTCCCATGAAGTGAAAGTCCATAACGCCAGGTGCAATAAGTGTTCCATTTAAATATCCTGTACCTGTTTGAACAGCATCGATTAGACCTGTCTTTTCTTGAGAAACAAGTAGACGATTCTCATAATCATCTTCGTCGGAGAAACTTAAGATATCTCTTGCAGACATGTCTTCATCCATGGGAATCCACGTGTTCGGATCAATTGATAGTTCGATCCTTTCCATACTATTCATTGGGAGATGATAGCCACGTTCTTCACAAACACTTCCATTCTGTTTTAAGAATTTTACATAAAGCATATTTCCACAATTATCACACCGAGCCCATAATCCCTTGCTTACGTTGACGCTTACTCGTTTTTCTCTATCATTTGAGAGAGAACTTTTAGTAGCTTCTTCAAGAAAAGCTCCAATCAATCCACCAAATTTTCGCTTATCTTCAAACCAATTTATAACAGACGTGAAAATCTCCTCATCCATTTCGTTATCTCGGGGAACAAAAAATTGTCAGTTTTCTTCTTGCGAAGAAGCGGAGTATTCATGCATATAGTTGAAGAGAGACAACTTCGAATCTTTAAGTGCAGTGACGAAAAGAAATTAGAATTTGACCAAAGCTCTCATCAATCTCCTTAATCAGTGATATATTAGAAAGCTCATCTCGATTATCCGGGAAGCTATGCAAAAAGACCCAAATTATGAGAAACTCACACATACTCAAATTGGATGGCTTCGTAACTGTTTAGGTGTATTACCGATTTTTGAACTTCTATCTCGTTTTTTTTACTAATTGAATTGGTGGGGATTCGAACCCCTCATACCTGCGGTTTCAAACCACGCACTTACCTCTATTAAGTTACCAACTTTTCTTTAAGGTACCAAGAGTATCGGGAGAAAAAAACCTTCCCCAATACTCTCGGTTTCAATATGGTTCAAAATAAGATTTAAACATATTTTAAATAATAGAACCAACTGACATTAATTTACACTGTGTCAATTGTGTCAAATTCAAATTTAATTGATTTCCATATTTCGCATGCAGCAGCTAATTCTGGACTCCACTTACTAGCTTCACGAATAATTTCATTACCTTCACGAGCAAGATCTCGACCTTCATTACGAGCTTGTACACAAGCTTCCACTGCGACTCGGTTAGCCACGGCACCAGGTGCATTTCCCCATGGGTGTCCCAGGGTTCCCCCACCAAATTGTAGGACAGAGTCATCCCCAAAGATTTCGGTTAAGGCAGGCATATGCCAGACATGGATACCCCCTGAAGCTACGGGTATAACACCCCCCATAGAGACCCACTCTTGCGAGAAATAGATGCCACGTTTACGATCCTTTGCAATCGAATCCTCGCGAAGTAAGTCAACAAATCCTAGGGTAACTTCTCGTTCCCCTTCCAATTTGCCCACTACGGTTCCGGCATGGATGTGATCCCCGCCAGACATACGTAATCCTTTAGCTAATACACGGAAATGCATACCGTGAATTTTCTGTCTATCGATAACGGCATGCATTGCCCTGTGAATGTGTAGAAGTAATCCATTATCTCTGCAATAAAGGGCTAAACTGGTATTTGCAGTAAACCCTCCCGTCAAGTAGTCATGCATGACGATTGGTGCACCCAATTCTCTGGCACACGCAGCTCTTTTCATCATCTCTTCACATGTACCTGCAGTAGCATTCAAGTAATGCCCCTTGACCTCACCGGTTTCAGCCACGGCTTTATTAAGAGCTTCTAATACGAATAAGAATCGATCTCTCCACCGCATAAATGGTTGGGAATTGACATTTTCATCATCTTTTGTGAAATCAAGTCCACCCCGAAGGCACTCGTAAACCGCTCTACCATAATTTTTGGCAGATAAGCCCAATTTTGGCTTGATTGTACATCCTAATAAGGGACGTCCATATTTATTTAGTTTATCCCTTTCCACTTGAATCCCATGAGGGGGTCCTGCAAAGGTTTTGGAATAAGCAGGAGGAATTCGCAAGTCTTCCAGACGCAACGCGCGTAGAGCCTTAAACCCAAAAACGTTTCCTACGATCGAAGTGAACATATTCGTAACGGAACCTTCCTCAAATAAATCCAGAGGGTAAGCTACATATGCGATATACTGATTTTCCTCCCCAGCTACCGGCTCAATATCATAGCATCGTCCCTTATATCGATCAAGACTAGTAAGCCCGTCTGTCCATACCGTGGTCCACGTACCCGTGGAAGATTCCGCAGCTACTGCAGCTCCAGCTTCCTCAGCCGGTACGCCAGGTTGTGGAGTCATTCGAAAAGCTGCTAAGATATCAGTGTCTAGAGTCTTGTATTCGGGAGTGTAATAGGTCAATCGATAATCTTTGACACCAGCTTTGAATCCAACACCTGCTTTAGTCTCCGTTTGTGGCGACATTAGTTTGTTCCTCCCTGTGACTGAAGTAAGAAATCTTGGAATAGTGAGATCTGCTCGGCGTAGGTGGAGTATTTTAACATGATACTTGAAGTGAAATTCATTAAATCAAATTCCACACGATACGTATACAATCCACTTCGAGAAGTGAACATTCTTATTCTATCTTACATCCAATGTAGAGTGCAACTACTCAAAATGGTTTTCTAAACCTTTTAGAAAGAATCATTTTGTACTATTCTGATACGTTGACTCAGAAATCGGTTCGTTGTTAGACTGGTGAATGGATTACGAACCAATTAAGTGTTGGTACCCTCCTATGCATTAAGAGATAACCTGGGAAGAAAGAAGACATATGATCTAATATCGAAAAAAGTAGAATACCAATCTCACCGTTACGTTAAGTAGGTCATTTGCAAAAAACTTATGTTTTTATTCTCGGCCTATTTTGTAACATCATTTCCTTTTGTTTTTTTCCTATAGTAATATCTACAAATTGAGGGAAAACAGGAGTAGCAAGTATGGAGTTCTCATATTATTAACTATTAATCACTGGGCAGTGAAATACCAAATACTTCTATCGATTCATTAAACAAATACTGAAGGAAACATACCAAAACAGTTATGAAAACCAGTTCCCTTTCTTTTGAAATTTCTGAATTGGTGGAAAGAAACGTGGGGTACATCACTCAGATCATCGGACCAGTCTTGGATGTGGCTTTTTTAACGGGAAAAATGCCGAGCATCTATAACTCATTAATAGTCAAGGGAAGAAACTCGGCGGGCCAGGATATTAATGTTACTTGTGAAGTTCAACAATTACTAGGTAACAATGAAGTAAGAGCCGTAGCTATGAGTGCTACAGATGGTTTAATGAGAGGTATGGGCGCTGTTGATACGGGAGCTCCTCTAAGTGTTCCTGTTGGTGAAACTACTCTTGGCCGAATATTTAATGTCCTTGGAGAACCCGTAGATAATCTAGGTCCTGTTCAAAGTAGTACAACATTTCCAATTCACAGATCTGCTCCTGCCTTTACTCAATTGGATACTAAGCTTTCGATTTTTGAAACGGGTATTAAAGTTGTGGATCTTTTAGCCCCGTATCGTCGAGGTGGAAAAATTGGTCTATTTGGAGGAGCTGGAGTTGGAAAGACAGTTCTTATTATGGAATTAATCAATAATATTGCGAAAGCCCACGGAGGTGTATCCGTTTTTGGCGGGGTAGGGGAACGTACACGTGAAGGTAATGACCTCTATATGGAAATGAAAGAGTCAAAAGTTACTAATGAGCAAAATATAGCGGAATCAAAAGTGGCTCTAGTTTATGGTCAGATGAATGAACCACCGGGAGCTCGTATGAGAGTTGGCTTAACGGCTTTAACAATGGCGGAATATTTCCGAGATATCAACAAGCGAGATGTACTTTTATTCATTGACAATATTTTTCGATTTGTACAGGCAGGATCTGAGGTGTCAGCATTACTAGGCAGAATGCCTTCTGCCGTGGGTTATCAGCCGACCCTGGCTACAGAAATGGGATCATTACAAGAAAGAATTACTTCCACTAAGGAAGGGTCAATAACATCAATTCAAGCTGTTTACGTACCCGCTGATGATTTGACGGATCCAGCTCCGGCTACAACATTTGCACATCTAGATGCTACAACTGTGCTTTCACGAGGTTTAGCGGCGAAAGGTATTTATCCAGCTGTGGATCCGTTAGATTCGACCTCGACTATGTTACAACCTTGGATTGTAGGGGAGGAACATTATGAAACAGCACAGGGAGTTAAGCAAACTTTGCAGCGCTACAAAGAGCTTCAAGATATTATCGCTATTCTCGGACTAGACGAATTATCCGAAGAGGACCGTTTAACAGTAGCTAGAGCTCGAAAGATAGAGCGTTTTTTATCGCAACCTTTTTTTGTGGCAGAAGTCTTCACTGGTTCTCCAGGTAAATATGTCAGTTTACCAGAAACAATTAAGGGATTTCAAATGATTCTTCCAGGAGAGTTGGATAATCTTCCCGAGCAAGCTTTTCATCCAGTTGGCAATATTGATGAAGCTGCCGCGAAAGCGGCGTCTTTGCAGGCGGGGGGTCAATAACGGATATGGTATTGAATCTTCGTGTAATGGCTCCTAATCGAATAGTTTGGAATTCCGAAGTCTGGGAGATTATTTTATCCACTAATAGTGGTCAGATTGGTATATTACCCAATCATGCACCTCTTTTAACAGCTTTGGATATGGGAGTTTCAAAGATACATACTAATGGACAATGGTCTGCAATGGCCCCAATGGGTGGTTTCGCGATGGTCGAGAATAATCAGGTGACAATATTAGTCAACGAAGCAGAAAGAGCTAGCGAAATTGATCCCGACGAAGCTCGCCAAAGTTTTCAATTGGCTCAGACAGAGTTAGTTGAAGCAGAAGGCAGGAGAAAGAGAATAGAAGCTAACTTAAGATTTAGAAGAGCTAAAGCCAGATTAGAAGCTTCAACTACGATTTAGTTATAGTCCGACCAAACGTTTTTTCCAAACCTTATCACTAGAATCCTGTATTCTAATGACTCGTATGGCGCTGCGACACCCTGCTTCCGATTTGTTTTGGACGTAGTAAGACTTATCTTATTAGATGACAATGCAAATCGAGGATTCGCGGTATCAAATTAATTGTTACGTATTAGCTACCTACTATTGGATTTGAACCAATGACTACCGCCGTATGAAAGCGATACTCTAACCGCTGAGTTAAGTAGGTTACCGTCGCTTTTGTGTTTTTTTTTGAATTTAAATAAGCCTAATACTTACTTTAACTTGTCTATCTATCTCTAGAAAGATAGATAGACAAAGATAGCTATATTATATATCCAAAAATTTATAGTAAGCAAGTAACTTAACCTAAATCTTAACTTGAAAACCAAAGAAATGATTTGATTTCCACGAAAATATCAAATTTTCCACTCATTAATTTAATTGACAAGCTAATGTAATTTGTGTGAATCATTTTTCATGCGTAATATTTATCTACGCAAGCAATCTTATTAAGGGCTATAGCTCCGCGGTAGAACGCCTCGATTACACGGCGTGCGCCGATGTTTTTTTTTTCTCAAAATACTCGTTGAAATCTAATGATTCATGCAAAAAAACGTAGGATGGTAATAGAGTGGATCCCAAGTTAATTCAGAGTGGATCTAAACTTAATTCTGGGTAGTTTCTTTTTTATTTTCTATGGTGTAATATTTCTTTTTGCAATGCTTTAATTGGTTGGATATGCGAGGGGCCAAAAGAAGAATTTCTTCCTTCATAGGCTCGTAAATCTTCGGGTGTAGGAAGTGCTGCAAAGCTATCTTGATTAAACAATAGAAATTGCTTAACTAGGAGTGCAAGATAGAATTCTACGGGACGTAAACAAACCTGTGTCAACTTAGAGATAAGAAAAATATATACATTAAACACACGAAGTCATCCCTTTTTTACTTATACTTAAGTTAGTTGTCAGATATTATAGTTATCAAACAAAGGTTGGTACATCAATGAATGCTTGCTCGGGTGCAATTAGGTTGGGAAACTGTTGATTATAGAGCTTAATGTTGAAAATATTAAATTGAGTTTAACATACGGTTCAAATACTTATTAGTTGGTCTGCATAACCGAAGTATCTATGGTTCAAATCTGGATAGCTCTAACTACTAAAAAAAAAAAGAGTATCTCTATTTCTATAGAGAAAAACTAAGAAGATAACTTCATTGACAAGTTGAGATTCTATGAATCGGTTTAGTAAAACTTATATGGAATTGAATTATCTAATTTCAGCAATTGAACTAACCAGAATTTATTCAAAATTTAAGAGAGTTTACTAACTACCTTCATCCATTATTGAATTTGCAATATTATGTAGTGATTCTATCAAAAATAAAATAAAAACTTTGATACTATCTCTTAGTCTCGTATTAAAATTAATGATTAGTACTAGAGCTAACTCTTAAAGACGGTCTCTAACAGCAACCCACTTCTTTGTCTAGATTCTAAGTGTTAAACCTGCATAGAGTCATCACAATAATTCTTAATCTTAATAGGGAAGGGGTGTGTGGATGGTTTTTTCTCAGCAACATGATTCTTTCTGGATTTTCTTAGTACTTTGTATATCTATTCCATTTTTGGCTTTTTTTATTACCAGATTTTTGGCTACCAGTCACAAAAGGCCCGAGAAGTTAACAAGTTACGAGTCAGGTATTGAACCAAGGGGAGATACTTGGACCCGATTTCAGATACGTTATTATATGTTTGCTTTGGTCTTCACGATATCTGACGTTGAAACCATATTTCTATATCCCTGGGTTACATCTTTTCGAGAATTAGGCTTATTCGCTTTTGTTGAAGCTATTGTTTTTATATCTGTACTAATCGTGGGCTTGGTTTATGCATGGCGAAAAGGAGCACTGGAATGGTCTTAACTTATGAGCAATTAAATGATAAGAAAATAACTAATGCCAACTACAAAAATGAGAACACTCTTTCAAATTCGGTAGCACAACTGCCTCGTCGGAGTACTCTACCAGATTCAATCCTTCTGGCTAGTATAAGTGATTTTTCAAACTGGTACAGATTATCTAGTTTATGGCCACTTCTCTATGGTACCAGTTGTTGCTTCATCGAATTTGCTTCTCTAATTGGTTCACGATTTGATTTTGATAGGTACGGACTAGTACCTAGATCGAGCCCTAGACAAGCGGACCTAATTATTACCGCTGGTACTATAACAATGAAAATGGCCCCATCGCCAATAAGACTTTATGAGCAAATGCCTGAACCAAAATATGTAATTGCTATGGGAGCTTGCACTATTACGGGAGGTATGTTTAGCACGGATTCCTACAGTACGGTGCGTGGGGTAGATAAATTAATTCCTGTCGATATTTATTTACCGGGTTGCCCGCCCAAACCCGAAGCTATCATTGATGCCGTAACGAAACTTCGCAAGAAAATCGCTCGAAATAGTCTCCTTCAACAGCCATCTTGCTTCACCCAAATTAGATGCTTTAGTCTAACGCATCAATTTTGTATTCTACCTGGTGCCAAGAAATACATGTGGGAAACAGGGAATTGGAGCGCGAGATTGGTGCCCACCAAGGGTGCGGAAAATTTACATAAATTTACTAAAGATTCTGATAAATCCTTATTCGCCTGGTGATAACTAGCATTCTATTCCTTTTAGAAAGATTTTCATACAATAAAAGGTATTAACCACCATGAATATTGTTAATAAAGATCAATCTAATCTGGGGACACAAAGTCGATTATCCACGTGGTTAACCAAGCACAAATTCCCACATCGACCTTTAGGTTATGATTACAAGGGTGTAGAGATTTTGGAGGTGAAATCATCGGAGTGGTTATCTATAGCCGTCGCTTCATATGCTTATGGATTCAATTACTTACGATCTCAATGTGCTTACGATGCAACACCGGGAGGGTCGTTAGTTAGTGTGTATCATTTAACCCAGATCCGAGACCAGTCAGATCAACCGGAGGAGATATGTATAAAAGTTTTTGTTTCAAGAACAAACCCTCAAATACCTTCGGTTTTTCGGGTTTGGAAAAGTGCCGATTTCCAAGAACGTGAATCTTATGATATGTTGGGAATAATTCATTGGGGACATCCTTATCTAAAACGTATATTAATGCCTGAGAGTTGGATAGGGTGGCCTCTCCGTAAGGATTATGTGGTACCCAATTTCTATGAGTTACAAGATGCCTACCAATTTGCATAGAAAAATATGAGAAGTCTAATAATATCAAAAGATTCTTTTTGCACGATCTATTGCCATATCTTTTCTTAATAGACCCGTCGAATTCGACAGATCAACCTAAACTTCAAAAAAGCAGTTCTTCAGATTGGAAATCTCTTTGATTCTATACTATAGTCTTTTCCGGACCACTCTCATTTATATAACAGAGGTTCAAGCCACTTATCTTATCCTCTATAGAATAAGATTCTATTTAGTTACCAGGAACCAGATTTGAACTGGTGACACGAGGATTTTCAGTCCTCTGCTCTACCAACTGAGCTATCCCGGCTAAGGTATATCGGAAGAAAATTGTTAATCAACTCCGTCATTATGTTATTTACCCGTCTAATAAAAAACGCAATACTATTCTTCCTCTTGGAGGAAATACCTGGAATGAAATCGGGATCAAGCCATTCAGGTATTTGAATGGCTCGGCTAATTGACATAACATATGTCTTGTCTAAACAAGACAAGAAACGTTTAACTATTTTGCATCAAATATCACTTAGATTTGATTCAATAGGATGAAATACCGTGAGTATTTTGCTCTTGGGGATAGAGGGAATTGAACCCTCACGGTCGAAACCAACGGATTTTCCGTCTACTGCAACTTGCGTTGCTACCTAATTCTTGGTAAAGCTAATACGTAGAGTCGGACTCTACCTTCATTCACGAGAAGATTTATAGTTTAGAGTGATTCATTAACTTATCTTTAATTAACTTAGCTTTAAGTGGGGCAGTATCCATCAGAATTTCATGATATCTGATATATAGTAGGAGAGGGGAGAAAAAATGCCGCGACTGCCCTTCCTGTATCGACTTGGTTACTTTGATTGAAGGTTTGTTAATATGACACAAAACGCTGACACAGCGCAATTGTGCAAATAAATGCTTTTTTATCACTTCTTCACTGTAAAAAGTATTAAATTAATTTATTGGCGTTTGTTTCTTTCTTCCAACTAGAACTCAACTTATTCTAACCACATATGAAATCTTATGCAATTTATTAAATTGACCATTTTATTATTCAGTTTTTTCGAAGACTAGTTAATAAGAATACTCGTTAGAATTACCCCCTTCGAGTCTCTGTACCTATCCCGCCTCAAGGATCCAGCAACATGAGACAAGATTTGGCTCAGGATTGCCTGCCAAATAATCCCAGGTTTCCCTGAATATGGGAGCTGCCACTGGATACGTTTCCATATCTAGGCTCAATTCGATTGAGTCCGCCGCGTCTACCTTTTCGCCATATCCCCACCTCTAGGCCCCAACAAATAGGAAAGGAAAACACCTAGATCTTTCTTCCTTGTTTTATTTTACGACAGTTTTTAGTTTTTTTTATCTATTTGCATGTATGAATCAATCTGATTCTACCTAAGAGAAACTTCACTTTCTTTAATTCCAAGAAACAGCTACCAATTTATTGGTAGAGATTTGGATAGATACACGACTGCGTTTAACTATTCTGCCTTTTCTGCTCTCTGGGTTTCACAACATTTTTATTTCACCTAATCTCGTGTTTAATTCTTAAGGAAGAGGGGGATCGGGCTCATATGAATCTTGAAATCAGATTTAATAAGTTGTTGTCCGATCTTCTTTCTCTTACTTCTTTATTAAGTATATATGGACGTGGTAATATAGTCAATATATTGTATCAAAAGACGTAACATTTTGACCCTATTTGGTGACAATTTCTAACCGATAATAAGTTTCCGTTTGTCGTTTGAATGCTTTTGAAGAGTTAGAAGAGATATGTATAAATTTATACATAACTATGTTATGATTTCCTTATATACTACTAGTTTTATAAACTATCATCGATTTTGGCAGTGGAAATTGATACTATTTTCGTCCTGACCTTAATCTTTCTTTTTTTTTTAGAATAACAAAAATCTTTACTTTCACTTTATAGATTTGTAAGGGAGGAATTCTTATGTCTCGGTATCGAGGACCTCGTTTAAAATTGATGCGTCGTCTTAGGGATTTACCAGGACTTGCGGGTAAACGAATTGTACCTAAGTTGGAGGAGTTTCAAGTTGCTGGCGACCAATCATCGTCGAAGAAAATCTCCCAATTTTGCCTCCGGTTAGAAGCCAAACAAAGATTACGTATAAATTATGGTTTGACAGAGCGCCAATTAATAAAATACGTTCGTATTGCCAGAAAAACTAAGGGTTCGACAGGTCAAGTCCCGCTGCAATTACTTGAGATGCGTCCGGATACTATCATTTTTCAGTTAGGCATGGCTTCCACAATTCCCACTGCCCGACAGCTAGTTAGTCACAGACATATCCTAGTGAACTACCGTATTGTAGATAGACCAAGCTATCGATGTAAACCTGGGGATACTATCACTACTAAGAATCAAACAACTTGCTACATTCAAGTGAGTGGTGAGTCTCTCCAAAAGAACAAAGTGCCAAATCACTTAACTCGGTGTTTCTCAAATACGGGTCAGCCAGTAGGATTAGTCAACCATATGGTCAACCGTGAATCTGTAAGTTTGGATATAAATGAATTGTTAGTGGTCGAGTATTACTCTCGAAAAGCTTAGTATAGATGGTTTTCTACCCTATTTATCCATTTCTCATAGAGCTTTTCATTACGAGAATACGAAATAAATAAAGTCATGGGTGATTTAGGAAGCAGATTAAGAAAAACATGTGGATATATAGCCTATTTCGCTAACCTAACAAAATAATCGATGTAGTCAGAAGTAAGATTACTTTCCAATACAATTTCTTTGTTTCGTGGGGGTAATAAGTATCATAAAAAAGATTTGGACCTTTATTTTACTTCTAAGTTGTAGGTAAACGTTCTAGTGCCGGCAGAGTGTGTGAGAAATTATTTATCTCTGATGAAAAAATACCTTCCTATTTAGAAAAGGAAATAGGTTCAAACTCTTATCTTATATATAGTCGTTTCACTCAATTTAAAAGGAAAGACAAGAAGGATTCTGTTGGGATCTACTAGTAGATACATAAAAGGTGGAAGTGGGAAAGGGAGGGATTCGAACCCTCGGTAGCTCTAAATCTACATAGCATTTCCAGTGCCATACCTTCAACCACTCGGCCACCTTTCCAAAACTTGAGACTTATCAAAGAGAAACTTCTTTTACAAAAGTATTTTAGGGATTGGAACAATAGAATGGCAAGTAATACCAATTTGTGGAAGGAAAGCCACCCGGATACAATAACTAACTACTTGCAAAATAAGTGGAACTAGATAATAGGACACTACAAGAATACCTTGTCACTTCATAATATCTACTTTCTCAATTATTTTGCTACCCAACTAGACTTTCTAGTTCTGTCTCGTAATCTCAAGCGATAAATTAGTCTTCGTAATAGGTGAAATTATCAAAGAGAGCAAGGAGTTAATCTCAATTATGCCTAGGTCACAGAAAAATGATAATTTTATTGATAAAACTTTTACAATTTCAGCGGATATTCTGACACGACTTTTACCTACTACTAAGAGAGAGAGGGAAGCTTTTATATATTACAGGGATGGTGCGATTCGCGGAAGGAGACATATGCTTAATTCAATTAATTGAAAAAAAAAAACTACTCCAATACTTAAGTTCAGAAGCCCACATTTGGTAAAGGTGTCTTTCGATTGCCGAATAAATCCTTCGGTCGTGTATCCACGATTGATGCAGCCCCGCAAGCTCCCTCTTGTTTTTAGTAGATCGAGGTATCAAGCAAGCAGGAGGTTAAACCTATTGATTAATATTTGCTTATAGATGGGAATTCCGAGAATAGGCGTGAAAGGAGGATAAGGACCACCTAAAGAAATCGGCGACATAAAATCCCCGTCAATTGTTGATTTTTAATAATGTTACGCGTTTTTAACAACTCCAGTGTTGCGATAACGAATAATTGCGATTAGGGCACCAAACAGCCATCCTGTTTGTATCTTGGATATCCCTTAGATCATCGGAGATTGCCGAGTTAACTAACCTCAAAGAAAAAGACGACTTGTTGGGAACGAAGAAATCACTAGAGAGTTTTGCTACTAATTAGTTAACTTTTTAACTATAGCAGAACTAATATAGCAGAACTAATATAGCAGAACTAATCTGAAAAGAAAAAAAAATCCTTGTGGGAAGGATGGTTAGATACCAGTTTCGTGAGACACTAACCCCCGCTTACTTAAAACTACAAAGAGTTGATAGCATACGAATTGCTTTGCCTTAGATTAAGCGGGAGAAGCCGTATGAGACAAAAGTTTCATGTACGGTTTTGAAGCGGGGCTTCTAAATCTAAGCAACCGTAACGGATGTCGGCCCAATCAGAAGGGGAATATGCAGAAGCTCTGCAAAGTTATTATAAAGCCATGCGTTTGGAAATCGATTCGTACGATCGAAGTTACATACTCTATAATATAGGTCTTATTCATACCAGTAATGGAAAACATGTGGAAGCTTTGGAATATTACTTTCAAGCTCTGGAACGTAATTCTTTCCTTCCACAAGCTTTTAATAATATGGCTGTGATCTGTCACTACGTGCGACTACCTATGCCCTAGGGATCTTCGGTTCAAAACCAGAAGAAGGCTTCCCTCAAGCAATTCCCAAATGGGAATTGACACAAGCTGTGGGATTCAACCCTCTCCGAAATAACCCGGGTTTCAAGTAGGTAACTGGCCTAGTCATCCCATGGATAAATCAATCAATAAGAGAAAGCAGCGCCGTAAGGATTTCTCATTGAAAATCTGGGTCGATACAATGAGGTTGGCTCATTAACAAATCTAGCCAATTGTCTTTTGTAGCAAAGGCATTTGGAAAAACACTAAGTCACGAGACACGGCGTAGTATCAAATCCCAAAGGGAAATACTTTTAATTCAAATTCAGAAGATCCTTTTTAAGGTAGGGTGGTTAGTAATGGGAGAGCTCGTCATTTTCTTCCTAATGACTCTGAGTACGGAAAAGGTCTTATTTGGGACGAATAGGATTGTAAACCTGGCTATTTCCCTTCTTCCCACACTTTCTTTAGAGATGGTTTTTACCTTTTCCTTGTTTGGGAATCCATAAACCAGGGGCGTAGTCACAGGAGCCGTATGGGCTGGGAAACCCCCAAGTTCGGTTCTTAAGAAGGAGGTTGCCGGTTATCGGAATCATCCATTCTGGTCGAGGGGAACGGGCCATTCAACGAGGAGATTTAGGGATTTCGGAAGCTTGGTTTGATCAAGCTGCTGATTATTGGAGACGAGCAATAGCACTTTCTCCCGACAATTATGCCGAAGCACAGAATCGGTTGAAAGTTACAGGACGCTCCTCCTCTTCTCCTCGTCGTAAAAAGTGGATCAACAGGAGTGGAAAAGTCTAATTTATTTAGGTGTTTAATAATAAATAAGAATCTTTGTTTCTTAGAGAGAAGGTACTATCCCCCCTCTACTGAACAAAAAATAAGCTTTTGGTTATAGGTCCATTAGGCGCTGATAAACCGTGTGATAATAGTATTGAAAGCTTATCTTGCATAATCTCTCCGTTGAAATCCCAAACTTTGGAGAAGCTAGTTTTTTAGTTATGTTCATTAATTATATTAATGGCAACCTCAAGCCGTAAATTGTTGTATCTGTTGTTGGTAGGTTGTTGCTATCCCCTGCTCAGATAGAGGAGAATCCCAATGACTATTCGTTCGTCAGAACCAGAAGTCAAAATTATGGTAGAGAAGGATCCTGTGAAAACCTCTTTTGAGAGATGGGCTCAGCCTGGACATTTTTCCAGAAATTTGGCTAAGGGTCCTAATACTACTACATGGATTTGGAACCTACATGCCGATGCCCATGATTTTGATAGTCACACTACTGATTTAGAAGATATATCCCGAAAGATTTTTAGTGCCCATTTTGGACAACTGGCCATTATTTTTATTTGGTTAAGCGGTATGTATTTTCATGGAGCCCGTTTTTCCAACTATGAAGCATGGCTAAATGATCCCACCCATGTAAAACCCAGTGCCCAAGTTGTTTGGCCAATTGTGGGTCAGGAAATACTTAATGGAGATGTGGGCGGAGGGTTTCAGGGAGTACAAATAACATCTGGTTTCTTTCAACTCTGGCGAGCTTCCGGAATAACCAATGAATTGCAGCTCTATTGCACAGCCGTTGGTGCTTTAGTTTTTGCCGGATTCATGTTTTTTGCTGGTTGGTTTCACTACCACAAGGCTGCCCCGAAATTGGCTTGGTTTCAAAATGTTGAATCAATGTTGAACCATCACTTAGCAGGTCTATTAGGATTAGGATCGCTAGGATGGGCAGGACATCAGATACACGTATCACTCCCTATTAATCAGTTATTAGACGCAGGTGTAGACCCCGAAGAAATACCCCTCCCTCATGAATTTATTCTTAATCGCGATCTTATAGCTCAAACTTATCCAAGTTTTGCAAAAGGATTAATCCCGTTTTTCAGTTTGAACTGGTCAGAATACTCGGATTTCCTTACTTTCCGCGGTGGATTAAACCCAATAACGGGGGGTTTATGGTTGACGGATACCGCACACCATCATTTAGCCATTGCGGTTCTATTTTTGGTAGCTGGTCACATGTACAGGACAAATTGGGGTATTGGGCATAGTACAAGAGAGATCTTGGAAGCGCATAAAGGACCTTTCACTGGTGAGGGGCACAAGGGTATTTACGAGATTTTAACAAGTTCATGGCACGCTCAATTAGCTATTAATCTTGCCCTTTTGGGATCCTTAACTATTATTGTTTCTCATCACATGTATAGCATGCCTCCCTATCCCTATTTAGCTACCGATTATGCCACACAGCTTTCTTTGTTTACACATCACATGTGGATAGGAGGATTTCTAGTAGTTGGGGCAGCTGCACACGCGGCTATCTTCATTGTAAGAGATTACGATCCAACTACTCAGTACAATAACTTGTTAGATCGTGTTATTCGTCACCGTGATGCAATAATCTCACATCTCAATTGGGTCTGTATCTTCCTTGGCTTTCATAGCTTTGGGCTGTATATCCACAATGATACCATGAGCGCTTTAGGGCGTCCCCAAGATATGTTTTCGGATACCGCTATTCAACTGCAACCCATTTTTGCCCAGTGGATCCAAAATACTCACGCTTTGGCTCCTGAATCGACTGCACCTAACGCAGCCACAAGCACCAGCTTAGTTTGGGGTGGAGACAATTTAGTAACGGTAGCCGGTAGGGTGGCGTTAGCTCCGATTCCGTTAGGAACTGCAGATTTTTTGGTGCATCACATCCACGCATTTACAATCCATGTAACTGTATTAATATTATTAAAAGGCGTTTTATTTGCACGTAGTTCCCGACTAATACCTGACAAAGCAAATCTTGGTTTTCGTTTTCCTTGCGACGGGCCTGGTAGGGGAGGCACATGCCAAGTATCTGCCTGGGATCATGTATTCCTGGGTTTGTTTTGGATGTATAACTCCATTTCAGTGGTTATATTTCATTTCAGTTGGAAGATGCAATCAGATGTTTGGGGAACTGTAAGCGAGCAGGGGGCAGTAAATCATATTACTGGAGGAAACTTCGCACAAAGTTCAACAACAATAAATGGATGGTTACGAGATTTCTTGTGGGCACAAGCTTCTCAAGTCATTCAGTCATACGGTTCGTCATTATCTGCCTATGGACTTCTATTTCTCGGGGCTCATTTTGTTTGGGCCTTTAGCCTAATGTTTCTATTTAGCGGTCGTGGCTATTGGCAAGAACTTATTGAATCTTTAGTTTGGGCTCATAATAAATTGAAGGTTGCTCCCGTCACTCAGCCTAGAGCTCTCAGTATTATACAGGGACGTGCTGTAGGAGTAACTCATTACCTTCTGGGTGGAATCGCCACAACGTGGGCATTCTTCCTGGCACGAATTGTTGCAGTGGGATAATAATGGCTAGGAGGATTTGAGAAACATTATGGCATCAAGATTTCCAAAGTTCAGCCAGGGTCTATCCCAGGACCCAACTACTCGTCGTATCTGGTTTGGCATAGCCACTGCGCATGATTTTGAAAGCCATGACGATATTACCGAAGAACGGCTCTACCAAAAGGTATTTGCATCTCACTTTGGCCAATTAGCTATTATTTTTTTATGGACATCCGGGAATTTATTCCACGTAGCTTGGCAAGGCAATTTTGAGACTTGGGTCCAAGACCCTTTAGGTGTGAGGCCAATTGCTCATGCAATTTGGGATCCACATTTTGGTCAGCCGGCGGTCGAAGCCTATACCCGTGGTGGAGCTACAGGTCCGGTCAATATTGCCTATTCTGGCGTTTATCAGTGGTGGTATACTATTGGTCTACGCAACAACCAAGATTTATATACTGGATCCCTATTTCTTTTAACTCTGGCTGCTTTATTACTACTAGCTAGTTGGCTACACCTCCAACCCAAATGGAAGCCAAGCATTTCTTGGTTTAAAAACGCCGAATCCCGCCTAAATCATCACCTTTCGGGATTATTTGGGGTAAGTTCCTTGGCTTGGACAGGCCACTTGGTTCACGTAGCTATTCCCGAATCAAGGGGCGCGCACATTAGATGGGGCGATTTGTTAACTACTACTCCACATCCCCAAGGATTGGGACCTTTTTTTTCAGGTCAGTGGAGCGCTTACGCACAAAATCCCGATTCTGATACTCACGTATTCAATACCACCCAAGGGGCAGGAACAGCTATTCTAACTTTTCTAGGTGGATTTCATCCCCAAACCCAAAGTTTATGGCTAACTGATATTGCTCATCACCACCTGGCAATAGCTGTCGTGTTTATAATTGCCGGTCATACGTATCGAACTAATTTTGGTATCGGGCACAGCATGAAAGAAATTTTGGATGCTCACACCCCCCCGGGAGGGAGATTAGGACGTGGACATAAGGGACTATTTGATACGGTAAATAACTCTCTTCACTTCCAATTGGGACTTGCTTTAGCCGCTTTGGGGGTCATCACCTCTCTGGTGGCCCAACATATGTATTCTCTACCTGCCTATGCTTTTATAGCTCAGGATTATACCACCCAAGCCGCATTGTATACTCATCATCAATATATTGCTGGGTTTATTATGGTAGGAGCTTTCGCTCATGGAGCCATCTTCTTCCTTAGAGATTATGATCCTGCGCAGAATAAAAATAACGTTCTAGCAAGAATGTTGGAGCACAAAGAAGCAATAATATCCCACTTAAGTTGGGCTAGCCTATTCCTCGGATTTCATACGCTAGGTCTTTATGTTCACAACGATGTAATGTTAGCCTTTGGGACTCCAGAAAAACAAATTCTTATCGAGCCCGTATTTGCTCAATGGATCCAATCTACTCACGGTAAGACTTTGTATGGTTTTGACGTCCTTTTATCCTCGGCAGGTAGTCCGGCGAGCAACGCCGGTCGGGCCTTGTGGTTACCTGGTTGGTTAGATGCTGTTAACAATAGCAAAAATTCTCTATTCTTACAAATAGGTCCTGGAGATTTTTTAGTCCACCATGCCATTGCTTTGGGTTTGCACACAACAACACTAATCCTCGTAAAAGGCGCATTAGATGCACGTGGTTCCAAGTTGATGCCAGATAAAAAAGAATTTGGTTACAGTTTTCCGTGTGATGGACCCGGCCGAGGGGGAACTTGCGATATTTCTGCCTGGGATGCATTCTATCTAGCTGTTTTTTGGATGCTGAACACGATTGGATGGGTTACCTTCTACTGGCACTGGAAACATATTGCTTTATGGCAAGGCAATACCGCTCAATTTAGCGAATCTTCCACGTATTTAATGGGATGGTTGAGGGATTATTTATGGCTAAATTCCTCACAGCTTATAAACGGCTATAATCCCTTTGGTATGAACAGCTTATCAGTATGGGCATGGATGTTTTTATTTGGGCACCTCGTGTGGGCTACTGGGTTTATGTTTCTAATTTCCTGGCGCGGTTATTGGCAAGAACTCATTGAGACTCTAGCTTGGGCTCACGAGAGAACGCCCTTAGCAAATGTGATACGGTGGAAAGATAAACCAGTCGCCCTTTCTATCGTTCAAGCACGATTAGTTGGATTAGCTCACTTTTCCGTTGGTTATGTATTTACTTATGCAGCTTTCCTAATAGCAGCTACATCAGGTAAATTTGGATAATTTCTTTTAGTACGCAACGTAATTGCCCGTGCAAGGGGCGGGCGGACACGAAAACCCCAATTATTTTTTCCACTCGAGCCTTATATCTATGAATAAGGCTAGAGATTACTATATTAAAGTTGTTTCTATTTGGTGAATAACAGTTTCATAAGCAGTGCTACTTTTGAAGTCTTAAAACCCTATCAATTATGTCGAGAAAAAGTCTTATTGAGAAAGAGAAGAATAAGAAAGAATTAGCAAAAAAATATAAGATTCTTCGCCAATTTTTAAAACGAGAGATTAAGAATAGTTTGCGGATCCAGGATAAACTAATTCTTTCCAAAAGGTTACAATCTCTACCACGAAACAGTGCAACTGTTCGTCTTCGTAACCGATGTTCCTTAACCGGACGACCTAGATCCAACTATCGAGATTTTGGTTTTTCTAGACACGTACCTCGTGAAATGGCACACATTTGCATTTTGCCCGGAGTATTAAAGTCAAGTTGGTAGAAAGGATATTCTTTCTTGCATTGATTTTGCCAGTACAATGAAGGTGTTTTTTCTTTTTCTTTGTCAAAAAGATAAAACACCTTCATTGGTTCATTTTTCTCACTTTCATAGTTTATGTGCCATCCGTTTTGTGATTGATAGGTGTATAATGCTTATGTTGAAAGCATTAACTACGCGGAGTGGAGCAGCTTGGTAGCTCGCGAGGCTCATAACCTCGAGGTCACGGGTTCAAATCCCGTCTCCGCAAAGTAAACTGCCAATCAATAAATTCGGAGGTTTATTGAGGTCTATCCAAAAGTCGGTTTTTTATTCTCATTTTTTGAAGGTTTTCCTGTGACTCTTTTATTCAATAAACGACGAGATAATCTATATTCTGCTTTATATTATCATTTTAGATCTTCTTTTGATAGGAAAAGTAAGCTCCTTTAACTCAGCGGTAGAGTAACGCCATGGTAAGGCGTAAGTCGTCGGTTCAAATCCGACAAGGAGCTAATTAAGTAATTTTGCAATAGTGGGATCTTTTTTATTTACCAAAAAACTGTTAGGTTAGGGGAAATCTTTCCAACAAATAGATCTCCTAAAAGATAGAGTTTGATAAATTCAGTCTGTCTTTACATGGTAATGATTTTGTTTTTTCCCGTAGTATCAAAAAAGCAAATGATTATAATCTTTCGTACTAATAATATTTTGGTTATCCTTACCTTGGGAATTAAATGCAGATTTTTAATACCCATTTAAATAGATATACATAGATAAATAGATTAATCTACAGCCATATAGAAATGAAATTGTAAAAGTAAATCCGAAAAATAGGTAGTGTTTCGAAGAGAGGGTCTCTCTGTTCCTTGTCGTTCAAGAGACTCCTAATAGGATTTTTTAGGATTTTTAGAAATTTTAATTTGAGTCTCTGCTCTCTTTGGTGACATTTTTCTCCCGTACATTTTTCATAAATTGGTTTTTCTTAGAGTGCTAAGTCTCAAATTGGAGATTTATTTACCTATTTGATTGTATGATTCCTGAAATACGCTCATCCCGTACGTGATGAACAAAAATAAACTACTGCCTTTAAAACTAAGCGTGGATAGCTTCATTTTGTCTCGCAAATCGATAAAAGAAATACGAGATATTTTAAAAGATAGGTACTCCAAGATAAGCTAGAAATTTCCTACCCATACGTAACTTGCTATAAATCCTCAGATTTTGTATCTCTCCGATATGATACTGGTCTTTTACAGATAAATTTCCCTATGTTCGTTTTGTTTGTTGTGTTACAATATTTAACAAAAATATGGAAGAAAAGGGGGGCTTACCTATCTTCGATAAAGTAAATTCTACAAAAAAGGGATCTCCCATAAATAAGCAAGATTAAAAGATAGAAAGGCGAGTAAAAAGAGAATTTAATTGGGTAACAAAAAAGGAAAGGAAAAAAATAGCAAATGAGATGAAAAGAAAAAAAAAGGAAAGACTCATAATTCCTGATGAGAATATTAAAAGTCTCAATCTTACATGACAAATCTCGGCAAAAAAACTTCTCAAGGATCTGGCTATTTCATATCTTATAGCAAACAGCTTCACCAATTAAACAATTTGTAAAATGTAGTGAATAAAGACGAATGGGAAACCCAAAAGTGGTTTGAGGTTAGTAGTGGGGAGAGCAAATATGACAATTGCTATTGGAAGATCTTCCAAAGAACCTAAAGACTTATTTGACAGTATGGACGATTGGTTGAGAAGAGATCGCTTTGTATTTGTTGGTTGGTCCGGCCTTTTACTTTTTCCTACTGCCTATTTTGCCCTAGGCGGTTGGTTCACAGGTACAACTTTTGTTACCTCGTGGTATACTCATGGGTTAGCGAGTTCTTATTTAGAAGGATGCAATTTTTTGACTGCCGCGGTCTCTACTCCTGCCAATAGTTTAGCCCATTCGTTGCTTCTACTGTGGGGTCCTGAAGCACAAGGAGACTTCACGCGCTGGTGCCAGTTAGGGGGTTTATGGACGTTCGTTGCTCTTCATGGCTCGTTTGCCTTAATCGGTTTTATGTTACGCCAATTTGAATTAGCTAGGTCCGTGCAACTACGTCCCTACAATGCAATAGCTTTTTCCGCGCCAATCGCGGTTTTTGTTTCTGTATTTTTGATTTACCCTTTGGGACAATCAGGTTGGTTTTTTGCACCTAGTTTTGGTGTAGCCGCTATCTTTCGATTCATCCTATTCTTTCAGGGTTTTCATAATTGGACTTTGAATCCATTTCATATGATGGGGGTTGCAGGAGTTCTAGGTGCTGCCCTTCTATGTGCCATTCATGGTGCTACAGTTGAGAATACTTTATTTGAAGATGGCGATGGTGCAAACACATTTCGAGCGTTCAATCCAACTCAGTCTGAAGAAACTTATTCCATGGTAACTGCAAACAGGTTCTGGTCCCAAATATTTGGTGTTGCTTTCTCCAACAAACGGTGGTTACACTTCTTCATGTTATTTGTGCCAGTGACGGGTTTGTGGATGAGTGCTATCGGGGTGGTTGGTCTTGCATTGAATTTGCGCGCATATGATTTTGTTTCCCAAGAAATTCGTGCAGCAGAAGATCCCGAGTTCGAGACTTTTTATACAAAGAATATTTTATTAAACGAAGGGATCCGTGCTTGGATGGCAGCTCAGGATCAGCCTCACGAAAATCTTGTATTCCCCGAGGAGGTTTTACCCCGTGGAAACGCTCTTTAATGGAACCCTTTTGCTGGGTGGTCGCGATCAGGAAACTACCGGTTTTGCTTGGTGGGCAGGGAACGCTCGATTGATTAACCTGTCTGGTAAATTGCTTGGTGCCCACGTGGCTCATGCCGGCTTAATTGTATTTTGGGCTGGAGCTATGAATTTGTTTGAAGTAGCTCATTTCGTATCAGAGAAACCTATGTATGAGCAAGGACTTATTCTACTCCCCCACCTGGCTACTTTGGGCTGGGGGGTGGGTCCTGGTGGGGAAGTGGTCGATACCTTCCCTTACTTCGTTTCCGGAGTACTTCATTTGATTTCTTCTGCGGTTTTGGGTTTTGGAGGCATTTATCATGCCTTGCTTGGTCCTGAGACCCTGGAAGAATCTTTTCCTTTCTTTGGTTACACTTGGAAGGATAAGAATAAGATGACTACAATCCTTGGTATTCATCTGATCTTATTAGGATTCGGCGCCTTCCTTCTTGTTTTTAAAGCGCTCTATTTTGGAGGATTATATGATACATGGGCGCCCGGTGGTGGAGATGTAAGAGAAATTACAAATCTTACCTTAAATCCTAGCATTATTTTTGGCTATTTATTAAAATCACCGTTTGGTGGAGAAGGATGGATTGCAAGTGTAGATAATCTGGAAGATATTATTGGGGGACATGTTTGGCTCGGTTCCATCTGTATCTTTGGTGGGATTTGGCACATATTGACAAAACCGTTTGCTTGGGCTCGTCGAGCTTTTGTGTGGTCCGGGGAGGCTTATTTATCTTATAGCTTGGGAGCTCTTTCTATATTTGGTTTTACTGCATGCTGTTTCGTATGGTTCAACAATACAGCATATCCGAGTGAATTTTATGGCCCCACCGGACCAGAAGCTTCTCAGGCTCAAGCTTTTACTTTCTTAGTTAGAGATCAACGTCTCGGCGCCAATGTAGGCTCTGCTCAGGGACCAACTGGTTTAGGGAAATACCTAATGCGTTCTCCGACCGGAGAAATTATTTTTGGGGGTGAAACGATGCGCTTTTGGGATCTACGTGCGCCTTGGTTGGAACCTCTGAGAGGTCCCAATGGTTTAGATCTTGGCAAGTTGAGGAGAGATATACAGCCATGGCAAGAGCGTAGATCTGCGGAATATATGACTCACGCGCCTTTAGGATCTTTAAACTCCGTAGGTGGAGTAGCCACCGAGATCAATGCCGTGAACTACGTATCCCCCCGAAGTTGGTTAGCAACTTCTCACTTCGTTCTGGGATTTTTCTTCTTCGTGGGTCATCTTTGGCATGCCGGTCGAGCTCGCGCCGCCGCCGCTGGGTTTGAGAAAGGGATTGATCGTGATACTGAACCTGTTCTTTCTATGACACCCTTAAATTAGAAGTAAAATCTAGGAAAATTTGTATAGATTTTGAAAAAAAAAGGAAAAGATTTTTATTGCAATGGGAAATAAAAGAACATGTACTAGGAATAATTGTACTTACATGTTGCGATATTCAACATTACTATAATTGTCATAACTTTCGATTAAAATTTATCTAACGAAAGAAATAGCTAGATTCTATCATTCCATAACTTAAGAATATGTATTTTGTTAATTCAAATATGTATTTTGTTAGTTCATTGGAACTTTTTTTACCCTGTATTGTAGGATTTCTTTATTAGTAGCTAAGCAATCATCTTTGCTGCTTTTGTCCGTTTGTTTCAAAATTTAGAAGAGAAGGAGAGAGAGGGATTCGAACCCTCGGTGGTTTCTTAGTACCACGCCAGTTTTCAAGACTGGAGCCTTCAACCTCTCGGCCATCTCTCCAAACTAAGGAAATCTATCTTCCAATTTTCATAGCAAAATGGGAACTATCTTTCTCAAAATTCTATGAATTTTGAGTAGGTTAGATATAAGTTAACTCTCAAATTTGGGATTTGAGATCTATTTGATTTTTATACAGATAGATCTGTTTCCTTCACCACAGATGCGGAGTGATAATATTGTTTGTTGCGTAGTTTATTTAGACAAATAAAGAAGCATTGCACGCTAAGCTAACTTTCCCTAATAGGATATTGAGAAAGTAGGTACTAGGACTCTAGTAATTCTTTCTATAAAACTACGTTTGCTCTCTCTCTTTTTATGAACTAAGATTTTGTAACAACTCTGTTGGATGGGGATCAAGTGGTACATCTAATCCATTCCTTACGTGGAAGGAATCGTAACTATGACTATCGCTTTTCAATTTGCTTTATTTGCCTTAATTACTATTTCGTTTCTACTCGTCGTAGGTGTGCCAATAGCGTTTGCGTCTCCCGAAGGATGGTCTAGTAGTAAGAATATTGTTTTTTCAGGGGCCTCTTTATGGATTGGATTAGTCTTTTCGGTAGGTATACCTAATTCTTTCATTTCCTAAGAAATCCCCGGTTTTCTATTTCTCTATTTCAGAAGTAATGTAGATTAGTATTTTACATGTTCAAAAAAAAAAAAGAAAACACGGTTTTTCCCTAAATTAGGTCTTAGGAAACAGAATTTCATTTCAGTCAGTTTTTAAATAAGAAAAGACTGGTATCCTATAAGTACAAAATATGACCCCACATAGTTAATTTATTATGTGGGGTTTATAAGTAAATGAGATATTGAATTCATGCAAGACGCATTGTAGAATCAAGTGTCAGATTACGCGGATATAGTTGAGTGGTAAAATATCTCCTTGCCAAGGAGATGACACGGGTTCGATTCCCGTTATCCGCCTATTATTACTAAGAGGGGGTTTGATTCTTTGGAAATAACAAGGTGTATGGAAATATTCGATATAAATTCCCATGTAGAGCTACATATTGTGCTTGAAAAAATTTTATAACAAAGTTATCCGAAATTGGATCAATCTTTTTTACAGTTTATAAACAATGAGAAAAGACTTACTTGCTAGTGTCTTAATTTAGTATTATACTTGTTAGTATAACATCTGATTCTTTTTGTATAGTATATCCGCGTTGTAGGCCCCTTCACATTATTTATTTTCAGAAGTTGTTAGATACTCTTTAAAACAAGGCGATATAGTCAAGTGGTAAGACGGGGGACTGCAAATCCTTGATTCTCCAGTTCGAATCTGGATATCGCCTTAGAAAAAGGCGATTGCATTTTTATGATATAATGCACAGAGTTCTCTCGTAACTAGAATTTTACGAGGATTGTTTGTTGTGTCGAAATTGGATACAGATTGAGTTGCTCTATAGTTTATTATAGCCTGTCACATATCATGTGTCTCAACGCGTCACCCATTGACAATCCCGATTAAGTATACCACTAGTAAGCCAATTGGGAATAGGGATTGAGAATCCCTAAAAAAAAAACAAAGGGTATCATTAAAAAAAAAGCGTATGGTTCTATAATGTCTGTTCTTTTTCGACACTAAGATAATATCTTTTAAAAACAGATATTTTCTCCTATTTCTGTTTCACAACACTGTTCAGTATTTGATCTCTATCTCGGATAGAAACTTTAGTAATAAATTGGCAAATCAATAGATAGGAGTCATAACTATGGACTTAGTCACTATAGCTTGGGCCGCATTGACGGTAATCTTCACGTTTTCCCTCTCGCTTGTAGTTTGGGGAAGAGGTGGGTTATAATATATGTTAGATGGGTTAGGTTCTTATTTTCTTTAATCGTTATTTGATTCATTCCTAAGAGTTAGGGACCTTATGAAAAGATAGGGTACATAGAGATACAGGGACATCTCTTCCATAAGCATTTCTTTGTTGTCAAGATATTCTTCTTATCACAAAGTAGAGAGATTAGGTAAATTTGCAATTCTAATTTTAAAGGGACGCATCCGTTTCATAGGTTCTATAAAATAGAAACTTTTTAATGAAACAGGAATTCGCTATCTAACAAAATACTACGTTTTCTCAACCCTGAAACCTTAAGAAGCTTTTTAGTTAAGCTCCTAATAAGATAAGTTGATCTTATTAAACACCTCATCTGACTTGATTTGGGTTGAGATCTTATCTTCAAGTACGCGAGTACGCAAAAAAAATTAGGTAACATTAGAATTGCTTATACGTTGTTATTAGTTGAACCAAACCCATTTCTTTTTTGTTTGAAGCAGTATCAATTTCAAAATGAATGTTCGAGATTGATAGATCGATTTCTTATTGATCTATCAATCTCGAACATTCATTTTGAAATAGCTTTCTGTGTAAGCCAGAACACTAGTTGTGCAAAGTAACCACTCCAATTAGTGAGAAATAGATCTAACTAAGAAACGTAGTGAAATACTTCTTGATATAGGAATAGAAGTCAACCAGTATGTAATGCAATTTCTTCCGGAATACTAATAGATGTTATTTGTAAGATCCAAACATCAGCTCATCTTTTTCTATTCATAAGCGATTAGAGAAGACTAGTCAGTATTGCGAGCGGCCGTCTGTATGTAAAGAATAAGTAGAAATGCGGTTGGAATTAGGATAAAAAGTGCGGTGGCTACAAACGCAACAATGTTTACTTCCATAGTGGTAGTTCAAATCATTAATTGGAATACCCTGAATGATCCCATATATGGGAACTCTCAGACTCTATTATGGACCGTCTATTTTTAGTTAGTCGGGTTGACCGAATGAGCTATTTAGAGTTAAGTCAAGATGTTGCACTCAATCTTATACTATTCATAGTATATCACACAATTATATCCCACAAATACTTATAATCCATCCTTCTATTTTTTCAATCAGGTTTACTGCTCTTTCTTTCGATTTATTAATCGAATTGAGATGTTTAATTGTTCTAATATCTCCTTAGCAAGATTAAAAATAGATGATAAATAATCTAAATCTCCTTTTTCATCCCGTTGTTATAATTGATATATCAAATAGTTCTTTTGACCCGACAAGCTTTTGAATTGACAACTTGGGAGAATTATAGTAATATACTTTTAAATAGGTTTGCCCCCATCGTCTAGAGGCCCAGGACACCTCTCTTTCACAGAGGCGACGGGGATTCGAATTCCCCTGGGGGTATTCAGCGAGTCCCAATTTCTCTTTGAGATAAAAAAGTGTCATTCCTACCCTCCGTAAAAAAATGGTACATTAAAGAGAATAAGATAACTTAATGAAAGCAACGAGAATAAAAGCAAAGAGACAAATAAATCATATCTATGCCAAAGATTTCTATTTCCAGGGTCGATGCCCGAGCGGTTAATGGGAACGGGCTGTAAATCCGTCGGCAGCGCCTACGCTGGTTCGAATCCAGCTCGACCCACTACTTGCGGCTAAGTTTTAGCCGCCCATCTTGCCCCCGCTTAATTTAAGCGGGGGTGTGCATAATACACTCTATTTCATTCTTTTTTTGTCGGGATTGACGGGTCTCGAACCCGCAGCTTCCGCCTTGACAGGGCGGTGCTCTAACCAATTGAACTACAATCCCAGTTGAAACTTGATATAACTAAAGTTTACGGAGGGATAGCTCTCGAAGTCAACAATTTATTAACTTCAATACCGGTGTGGATAAAATAAAAGATATGCCTGCAAACAACGTAAGGAAATAGGTCTATTGATCTCCTTCTTAAATACATTGTTCAGAAACCATCTCAGCCCAAGATCTATACCCTTTGTGCTAATAAATAGCTACCGATTCATACTGAAGTTGGGATGGATTTGGAGATATTGGTGGACCGTATAATTAATCTAATAAAAAGAGAGCGATCTATTCCTTGTCTAAACTTGAGATTTTTTAGCAACCAACTTTGCTCTTGTGATGTGATATAATTAAGAGGAGTCTGATTAATTGCACCTGTTCTCTTACCTTTATTTGCGTCTTATTACCCCAAACAAGTAATTATTTTTAGGATATCCATAAAAAATTCACGTTTCTTTATTAAGAGTTGAATCTCAATTAGATCTTCATTTAACGAAAGGGATCATCAAACAAATTTTTTCCTTGGTATTAACGCTCGAGAAAAACAAATAGATGAATCATTCAAGGTAGAGATAGAAATTGCAAATGAATAGATGAATGTAAAAAGATATAGATATAGTTTATAACTCCTATAGATTTAAATAGAGAAATAGAATTAAATAGATACATTTAGTTAATATCATTTTGATGGATTACCTACCTCTATTTTGTATTCCCTCAGTTTCGACAATACTTTTATAGAATCTATTTCACATAGATCCTTCTATAGTTTTATTTAAATAGATCTCTATGATTTCTTGAAGATGTGACGAAGGGAGATTAAAAATTAGAGTATTCCAAAGAATTGTATACAGAGAAATTAAAAATACGGAGTGTAGATGCAAGTGTTATTTATTTGAAAGTTGGAGGTAGGTTTAGTTTAGATATCTCATGCTGACAGGAGGAAATGAATATATGCCTGTACTGCCTGAACTTGCACGGGTTCAGTTCGAAGGATTTAGTCGTTTTATTAATGAGAGATTGCTCGAGGAACTCAAAGATTTTCCAGAAATTGAAGATAAAGATAAGGAAGTCGAATTTTGATTTATTAGCAATCGGTACCAATTAGCAAAACCGTCAGTTGGAGAGAGAGATGCTGCGTATCAGTGTATTACGTATTCCGCTGATCCATATGTACCAGTCCAATTAATTTGTAAGAAAGATCAAATAGTGCTAGAGGAAGATGTACGGTTAGGCTCTATTCCTTGGATGAATTCTGAAGGAACTTTTGTAATTAACGGAATCACCAGAGTTCTCGTCAATCAAATATTAAGGAGTCCTGGTATTTACTACAGTCGCGAATCAGATCATAACGGACTTCTTGCGTATACGAGCATTGCAATCTCAGATCGGGGAGGGAGATTTAAATCAGAGATGGACAAAAGGGATAGAATATGGGTTCGTATTAGCAAGAAAAAAAAGATATCCATTCTAATCCTACCAATAGCTATGGGGCTAAACAAAAAAGATATTTTGCAAAACGCCCGTTACCCTAAGATTTTTAAAGATATGTTAAAGAAGCAAAAGGAAATTATTCATTCATCGGAGGACGCCATAGCAGAACTTTACAAAAACCCCTATTCTGCCACAGACGCAGAGATTTTATTTTCTGAATCTATATATAAGGAGTTATAAAAGAGGTTTTTCCAACAGAGATTTGAATTGGGACGAATTGGCCGCCGAAATATTAATACTAAGTTAACTCTCGACGTACCTGAAACAGAGTATTTTTCGTTACCCCAAGATATATTATCAGTTGCAGATCGCTTGGTAGAAATCAGTTATGGAAAGGGTAAACTTGACGATATTGATCATTTGAAAAATCGCCGTGTTCGTTCTGTAGCAGATTTGCTTCAAGAACAATTGAAATTAGCTCTAAACCGTTTAGAGAATTTGATTCGATAAAATTTATCTAGAGCCGTGAGACGTAAACGTACAATAACTTCCCGAGGGTTGGTCACCCCTGCACCAGTAATAGCAGCTTTCAAAGATTTTTTTTGTTCGCACCCCCTATCACAATTTTTGGATCAAACAAACCCCTTATCAGAAATGGTTCATAAACGAAGACTAAGCTCTGTGGGTCCTGGTGGATTGACACGTCGAACCGCTAGTTTTCAAGCTAGAGATATTCATTTCAGTCATTACGGACGCATCTGTCCAATAGAAACATCGGAGGGTATGAATGCTGGGCTTATTTCGTCACTAGCTATTCAGGCAGGAGTCAACACTTCGGGCTCTTTAGGTAGCCCCTATCTTGAAATGTCAGATTTACCGGGGGAAAAACAGTTAGTCGATTTAGCACCTGCTGATGATGATTATTATCGATTAGCAACTGAGAATTCGTTATTATCCGAATGGAGAACTTCGGAAAGAGAAATTATACCAGTTAGATATCAACAAGAATATATCAGCGTTCTTTGGGAACAAGTCGATTTTCGAAGCGTTCATCCTCTACATCATTTCTCAGTTGGAGCTTCGCTAATTCCGTTCATTGAACATAATGATGCAAATCGAGCTTTGATGGGTTCCACCATGCAACGTCAAGCGGTTCCGCTAATCAAGTCTGAAAGGTGCATTGTAGGAACTGGGTTAGAAAGTCAAATAGCGTTGGATTCAGGAAGTGTAGCCATATCTATATATAGGGGGAAAATCCAATCTGTTGCTGGTAATAGAATTAAACTATCTTGCAACAAAAGATTGAGACATAACAAATTAGATCTGATTTCTATAAATAAAATTAGAGAACTAAAAATATATGAGCGTTCCAACAACAATACCTGCCTGCACCAGAAACCTGCGGTTTCTATGGGAGAACTAGTGAAAAGCGGGGAAATCCTAGCGGATGGGGCAGCAACTGTGAGGGGGGAACCAGCCTTAGGTACAAATATATTAGTAGCTTATATGCCTTGGGAAGGATATAACTTCGAAGATGCAGTATTAATCAGTGAACGCTTGATATATGAAGATATCTTCACATCTCTTCACATCGAAAAACATGAGGTGGAAATATGTGCAACAAATGAAGGACCTGAACGGATCACCAAGCAAATACCACAATTAGATAACTATGTACTTCGTCACCTCGATGATAATGGGCTCGTTAGATCAGGATCTTGGGTGGAGGCCGGAGACGTTTTGGTGGGTAAACTAACACCATTAGGAACAACTAATTCATCACGTGTTCCAGAAGGCAGATTATCACAAGCCATTTTTGGTATACAGTTGGTTAATGCAAAAGAAAGTTGTCTAAAAGTACCCATTGGAGGCAGAGGTCGAGTCATTGATGTTAGATGGGTTTACCCTGAAGACGATGTCACAAATAATTTGGGAGTTATTCACATCTATATATTGCAAAGACGTAAAATACAGGTCGGCGATAAGGTAGCCGGTAGGCATGGAAATAAGGGTATTGTATCAAAAATAATACCTAGACAAGACATGCCCTACCTGCAAAATGGTACGCCGGTTGATATGATATTAAGTCCTTTAGGAGTACCATCACGAATGAATGTGGGACAGATTTTCGAATGCTTGCTGGGATTAGCCGGAGAGTTTCTGCAAACTCATTACCGTGTCTTTCCCTTCGACGAACGATATGAGCGGGAAGCTTCTAGAAAACTTGTATTTGCCGAACCTCATGAAGCGGGTGCCAAGACCAATAACCCTTGGCTATTTGAACCTAATCATCCAGGAAAAAGTCGATTGATTGATGGACGAACTGGTGATCCCTTCGGACAACCTGTTACAATAGGGAAAGCTTATATAATGAAACTTATCCATCAGGTTGATGATAAGATTCATGCACGATCTAGCGGTCCCTACGCACTTATAACACAACAACCGCTAAAAGGGAAATCCAGAAGAGGAGGACAACGAGTTGGAGAAATGGAAGTCTGGGCCTCAGAGGGTTTTGGTGTGTCTTACACGTTGCAAGAAATGCTTACCACAAAATCAGATCACATTCAGGCTCGTTACAAAGTACCTAGTGCTATTATGACTGGAAGACCTATTTGCAAACCTAATAGTGTTCCGGAATCTTTTCGATTGCTAGTTCGCGAGTTACGACGTATGGGATTAAATCTGGAACGTAATTCTATATCTGAAGAAGATTTGGGAAAGGATTTTGAAAACATTTAATATTCTATCAAAACGACTTTCATTCATGCAAAAACTTAATTAAGACGTTACTATGATTCATCGAATTAATTATCCACAACTTCGGATTGGACTGGCCTCTTCCGAGCAAATTCGGGGTTGGGCAGAAAGAGAGTTACCTAATGGAGATGTTGTCGGGCAAGTCGATTAACCTTACACTTTGCATTATAAGACTCACAAACCGGAGAGAGATGGACCATTTTGTGAAAGGATATTTGGACCTATAAAGAGTGGAGTTTGTGCCTGCGGAAACTATCGGTCTATCAGTGACGAGGGGGAATATTCTAGATTTTGCAAGCATTGCGGAGTTGAATTTACTGATTCCCGAGTTCGGAGATATCGAATGGGATATGTCAAACTCGCATGTCCGGTAACCCATGTATGGTTTTTGAAGCGAATCCCTAGTTATATTGCAAATTCACTTGCCAAACCTCTTAAAGAATTGGAAAGCCCAGTCTATTGCGATGCGTGACTCGATTTTACGTGTGATCAGTAAAGATTTTTAAAAATCTGTCATTCCATATGGGAATTGTAGGCCTCTAACTGACGCGTCCCTTAACCAGACAAAGGTACTTTTGCGCAACTCGGAGGAAAATACTAACTATATTGCATACAAGGCGAGGATTCCTCCCCATGGTTAATCTTTAGTCTTAGGTGAGAATCCACTAAAATTAGGCTTTGTAAGAAAATAAAGAAGCAAAAAAGGAGAGAGAATAAAGAGTTTAGTCAATTGGTTGAGAAATACTGAACGAAGTATTTCCCACCAGAATTCTAGTCTTTGGATCTTCCTCTTCCTTTGAAAAAAAAAAGCTAAATAATGGTCATAGAAAGCTAATCATCGCATATAGCTTTTGAATGAAGGAATTGGTAGCCATCAAAGTGGAATGGAAACCCAAAGGGAGAAAGTGATCACATTAGGAACAAGAGAAAAAATCCTCAACGATAGGTCGAGGAAAAACTGAACTAGCTCGGTATTATCTAACATGGACAATTTGAGACTACTCGAAAAATACAATTTAGGACTCGAGTGACGAATAACTATTTAATTTATGAACAACTATTTTTTATTTCCAACGAGACATACAATTTATTATCTCGCACCTAACAAGATTTTAATATCTCAGTTCTAAATTTGAAAATAGTTCGTTGAGCCGGATGAGAGGAAACGTTCCTGTCCGATTCTGGGGGGGGTCAGACAACCTATCCCAATCTTTTCCTAGCTAGGCCCGTGTCCTGGAGACCAACGATATTGAGATTACGGGGTTTGTTTAATTATGAAGACCAATCTTGGAAAAATCTACTTCCTACTTTTTTTTCCAATCAAAATTATGAAATGATTCAAAGAAACGAAATCGCTACAGGGGGAAATGCTATTGAAGAAGGATTAGCTAGCTTAAATCTGCAAGATTTTTTAGATAGCGCGTATTTTGAATGGCAGGTGTCGGCAAAGCAAAAACCATTTGAGATTGAATCGGAAGATCGAACAATTCAAAGAAGGAAAGATCTTCTAATCAGACGGATTAGATTAGCAAAAGATTTTTTACGGACAAATATGAAACCGGAATGGATGGTATTGAGCCTTATACCAGTTCTTCCTCCTGAATTGAGACCAATAGTCGAACTATATGAAGGTGAATTGATTACTTCTGATCTTAATGAACTTTATAGAAAGATTATTTACCGAAATAATACACTTGGCGAATTCTCATCTGGTCGTGAATTTACACCGGAAGGATTAATTGTTTGCCAAAAAAGACTTGTTCAAGAAGCTGTAGATGCTCTCATCGGTAGTGGTATACGTGGGCAACCAACGAAAGATATCCATAACAGACCCTATAAGTCATTCTCAGAGATTATTGAGGGTAAAGAGGGTCGATTCCGCGAGAATTTACTTGGAAAGCGAGTCGATTACTCAGGTCGTTCCGTTATTGTTGTGGGTCCGTCTCTTTCCTTACATCAATGTGGATTACCTCGAGAAATGGCAATTGAACTTTTTCAAGCATTTGTAATTCGTAACCTGATTGGGTGACACCTTGCTTGCAATTTAAGAGCTGCTAAGTCCCTGATACAAAAAGGGGGTCCCTTAATAGATGAAACCCTCCGAGAAGTTATGCGAGGTCATCCTGTACTGTTGAATCGGGCACCTACGTTACACAGGTTGGGCATACAAGCTTTTCAGCCTATCTTAATAGAGGGGCGTGCCATTCGTCTGCATCCATTGGTTTGTGGGGGGTCTAACGCAGATTTTGATGGGGATCAGATGGCCGTTCACGTCCCTTTATCTGTTGAAGCTCAGATTGAAGCTCGTTTATTAATGTTTTCGCATATCAATCTATTATCCCCTTCTACGGGTGACCCCATATCTGTACCGAGCCAGGATATGCTTCTTGGTCTTTATGCATTAACGATGGAAAATAGGCAGGGAATCTATTGGAATAAATATCCTAGTTCCATTATCACAGATAACTTATCTTCTAGAAAAATACCTTATTTTGGAAGTTACTGCGATTTACTTCGAGTTAAGGAATTGAAACAGGGGGTTTACCCTAGTTTCTTATGGCTTCGATGGGAAATCGATCTGCAAGTTATTAGTTCAAAGAGCCGTGAATTACCTTTTGAATCTCAATATGAATCTTTAGGAACTTCTTTTCACTTCTACGAAAATTCTCAAATTAGAAGATGGAGAGATGGGTCGATATTAAGTATGTATATGCTTACAACGACCGGTCGGGTGTTATTTAATCAGCAACTAGAGGAAGCTCTGCACGGTGTGTCAGAAAATCTTTCCCGAAACATCACCTCTTTTATACCGAATATATCCGTACTGGCTAAATAGTAGTCGAATTCCAAAGCTTCTTATTTTTCAGAATTAATGACTCCATGAATGAATCAGTTTATTAGATTCATCAACTAATGAAATAAAAAGGTGTTACCAGATATTGTTTAAGAAAACTTGTATACATAAAATTGAGGTCTACACAATGATGGATCATTATGAATTACCTTTCTGTAACAAGACGCTCGATAGGATTACAATGAAACGACTTATTGGCAAATTAGTGGTTTGTTTTGGAATCGCGTCGACAACAAATATTTTGGATCAAGTAAAAGCTTTGGGTTTTCAGCAAGCTACAAAAGCATCTATATCATCGGGTATTGATGACCTTTCAGCAGTACCAACCAGAAATTGGCTTGTACGAGACGCGGAGAAATAAGGTTCCATTTCGACTCGACATCATCGTTGCGGAAGTTTACATGCGATAGAAAAGTTGCGTCAATCAATTGAAGCCTGGTATGCCACAAGTGAATCTTCAAAGCGAGAAATGAATTCAAGTTTTAAGATGATTGATCCTGCAAATCCGGTTCATATGATGTCCTTTTCAGGAGCTCGAGGAACTGTTTCCCAGGTCCACCAATTGCTTGGCATGAGGGGATTAATGTCAGATCCCCGAGGTCAAGTAATTGATCTACCCATCCGGAGAAACCTGCGTGAAGGGTTATCGCTGACAGAATATATAATTTCTTGTTATGGTGCCCGCAAGGGAGTTGTGGATACCGCCGTGCGAACCTCAGACGCGGGATACTTAACGCGTAGACTTGTCGAAGTTGTTCAACACATCGCTGTACGTAAGAAAGATTGTGAAACGGTTAAGAGTCTGGCTTTTATGACTTCGAGACTTGTTGAACAAAGACGAGGATCGATCATGGGGTCGATGCCATTTCGAGTGTTAGTTGGACGTGTATTGGCAGATCACGTCTATTGGGGTGCTAGATGTGTTGCCACCCGTAATCAAGATATTAGTGATGGACTAGCTAGTCACTTAGTCGGATCGTTGCAGCCAATATATATAAGATCTCCATTGATATGTAGGAGTATTTCCCGGATTTGCCAGTTGTGTTATGGTTGGAGTCTTGCCCATTATGATTTGGTGGAAGTAGGTGAAGCCGTGGGTATCATTGCAGGTCAATCAATTGGAGAACCCGGAACCCAATTGACTTTGAGAACTTTCCATACAGGCGGGGTGTTTACGGGGGATATTGCAGAGTATGTACGAATCCCATTCAATGGACTTGCTAAATTTGACGAAGAATTGCTCTATCCGACCCGTACAAGACATGGGCATCCTGCTTGGTTGTGTCAAGCCGATATACCTATTTTTATTGGTAACTCTGGAGGTATACATGATTCTGTCATTCCAGCTCAAAGCTTGCTTATGATTCGAACGGGTCAGTATGTTGAATCACAACAAGTTATTGCAGAAATACGAACCAAAGAGTTTCCTCCTAAAGAATGTAGTCGAAGACCTATTTATCCAAATTCGGGAGGAGAAATCCACTGGAGTAAATTCATTTGGCATGTCCGTGATTCTATCTGTAATACTGGTCGTCTCATACAAAAAGCAAGTCATATATGGATTCTTGCGGGATCGACCCCAAATCTAGTAGGAAACCCTTTCTTGCATAAAGATCAAGATAAACTAAGCGTCGAATCTCATCCTAGTCAAAGAAAATGTAGTCAGTCAGAAGATTTTGTTGAAGCAAGAAGAGCAGCCGGCAATTGTGTCTATCTACGAAAAGGAATTCAAGAATTTGGAACCAATTCAAACTATTTCTCAAATTGGTCAAAGCGTCCAAGATCTAACTATATCCTCTCAAACATTCGAGTGGGGCGGTCGGAGGTCGAAAAGTTGGGTTCCTTGCTGTTGGAACGGCATAAGAAAGAGTTTGGTAGGCTACATTTCATCATTATTGAGGCCCAACTAAACCAGGTTTTGAATGAGAATCCTCTTTTTACCACTTACAAAAATCCCAAATATAAAATGGCTGCTTTAGGGGTCAGAAACTATAGCACCGTCAGAGTTAAACATGTTAATGCTGAAAGACTCCATTTAGATTCTAGGACGGAAAGGGAAAGTTTTTGTTCATGTTACAAAGTAGTTAAAATAGATAATTTATTACCAAATCCCAAAAATGTTTTTCTTAAGCATGAATCCCCGTTGTCTCTTTTAGTGAGGGATGGGGTTACTATTCAAAATACACAAAAACTCAATGATGTTATTATCAGAAATGGATTCAGTTGGATTGAAGAAAGGTCAGAAATTGGTATTATGATAATACTTCCATCAGGATATATTTATAATACGAAGAAGCGATCTAATAACCTTATGCTGGAGGGAAACGATCCCTTACTTGTGCCGGACAGTAAGATTCTCATTTCTCACGAAATTGATATGAAAGATTGGGTGCCCTTTCAATCCTTATCATTTTATCAACAAAGGAAAACCTCTGTCTTGATCCTACCAGTTTCCTTATATGATGTATTGAACAATTCTTCGGCACAATTATCATCTCGCTTTGAGAAACCGAAAACGCAGAGACAAGCACAAGCTGATATCCTTCTATTTATTTGCTTTAAAAATCGCAAAACTAGTCAAAGGATCAAACTAATTAACCAAAAGGCAAGTGAAATAGTTCGAATTCGTCTATTTATTGAGTGGAAGAGATATCGGCACGAAAATTTTCCTGGAAAGAAAAACTGTCTTTCCCTTATCAGTGTAAGAATAGGTAATTTACTCACCACTTTTCTTCAGATAAATCCGCTGATGTTTCCCCCTATACGAAGAGGATTGATCGGAGTTAATCAATTTGTTCCAGGATTAATCCCTATGGACAAAGATTCTTTTGATCAAGTTTATTTGTGTAACAATTGTCCTGAATCAGTCATAAATTACAAAAATAGAATCCCCTTGACTTTCTTGGAACTGGCTCCATACCTTTTGATTATATCACCTTCTGACGTGTCTCGTCCTAATTTGCTTGTTTACTCAAGCAATAACAATTGCGAAAGCGAAATCGTGGATTCTTTACATAAGTCATATGCCCATAGACGTTGTTTTTCTCACATCAAAAAAACTAAGAGAAATAATTTACGAAGTTCCGAAGGGAAATCTATCTTGAAAGATTCTGTACATTCAAACGGACAAAAGGGATTCAGAAGAGCAAATCTCAGTTTAAGACAAGAAAAAGCTAATAAGTTAGGCTTAATAGGTGCCCCGTGGCCTATCTTTTATTCCTCCATTCTTTGTTACTTTGCTTTTGGTGAGAGATATTTCTGTATAAAGAATTATTTCTTCCAAGACTCAATTGAGAATTTGGGATGTCGAGATTATTATTTGGTTGATGAAAATAAATCATTAATGAGGGGTCCCGTAACTCTTTCTATTAATAAAAATCTTTTTCAAAACCCTATTTATCTATTTCGACCAGCAAAAGTCGCTAGTAAAAAAATCATGGTAATTAGTCTAGGATTACTCATTGGGGAAAATCGATATCTATACAAAGACCTTCCATGTCTACAATCGGGTCAGGTCATAGTTATTCAGCAAAATTCTATATTAATTAGAACAGCTAAAGTGATTCTGGCAACCCGAGGGGCAAGTCCTCACAAGATTTCTGGGGACATAATGGAAAAAGGAGATACACTGATAACATTGCCATATGATAGGTTGAAATCTGGAGACATTACGCAAGGTCTCCCAAAGGTTGAACAGCTCTTAGAATATCGTTCCACTGCTTCACTCTTGGTGGGGATTGAAACTCTTTTTGATAGATGGTGTCAAAGTAGTACCAAATTAATTGGGAATGCCTGGAGTCAAGTGCTAAGTGCTGGAAGAAGTATGGAGCATTGTCAATTAATTCTAATTGATCAAATCCAAAAGGTTTATGAATCCCAAGGGGTTGAGATATGTGACAAGCATCTAGAAATTATTGTCTGCCAATTAACATCAAGGGTAATAGCATCCGAGGATGGTATCATTGATGTATTCTTACCCGGAGAGCTTGTCGAATTATCACAAGCGGAACGCATGAATCGCGTAGTAAGAACATCAATTTGTTATGAACCTACTCTATTAGGGATGACGAAGGCTTCTCTAAGTACTACTAGTTTTCTGGCAGAAGCTAGTTTTCAGGAAACTACTCGGGTATTGGCTAAAGCTGCTCTTCGCGGCCGAATTGATTGGTTGAAAGGATTGAAAGAGAATGTTGTTCTTGGTAACACAATTCCGGTTGGAACGGGGAGTATAGAAGTTGCTTGTCAATTAAAAGTGAATAAACGTAAAGAGTCTCATTTAGTTAATAAGGGTGGTAACCCTTGGAAAAAGAGAGCCTGGAGTAGTCTACGTAGTCATCGCAAAAGCCGGGGTTTTATTCCTACTTTAATTGGTTCTAAATGATTTAGTTAATTTTTTTTCATATCGAGGTTTAGCTATACATTATTTGGGAATAAATTATTAATGCACCGTGAAGTATAAAATGAATCATTAGATTGTAAGAATTTATTAACTTTAGTTAAAATGAGTCGAATTCACATTTCGTTTCATAAAAGGGGAGAAGATGCAACAGAAAAATCGGGCTATTGATTTGGAAGAAATGATGTCGGCAGGAATCCACTTTGGACATCAAACTCAAAGATGGAATCCAAAGATGTCTCCCTACATATTTACCGAACGTAGGGGCGTTCATATTCTTGATTTAACTCAGACTGCTCGCCTTTTATCTGAAGCGTGTGACTCGGTGTTTGATGCAGCAGTGAAAGGAAAAGAGTTTCTGATTGTGGGTACGAAGCATCAAGTGACTGATTTGATAGCATCGGCTGCCTTAAAATCGCAAAGCCATTACGTAAACGAAAAATGGTTAGCTGGTACATTAACCAACTGGGTTACTACTGAGACACGTCTGCGCCGATTCCAATATTTACAAAGTGAAGCAGATAAAGCTGGATTTGATCGACTTCCAAAACGTGAGGCTGCGATTTTGAAAAAATAATTGTTTAGATTAAGGAAAAGCTTAGGTGGGATTCAATATATGTCAGAGTCACCCGATATTGCGATAATTGTTGATCAACACGAACAATCTATTGCTGTTAAAGAATGCAGTATCCTAGGTATTTCCACAATTTGTATTGTGGACACAGACTGTGACCCGGATCTTGTAGATGTTCCAATCCCTGGTAATGATGATGCCAGATCTTCAATTCGATGGATATTGGATAAATCAGTCTTAGCTATTTGCAAGGGTCGGTCAAACTTGAATGTTTTGAAAGGAACTTGATGGGTGCTAAGTTTGTTAATTTAGACCAGCAAGCACCGCTTAGCTACAAATGTTTGCTACGGAATAGCGTAAGTAAGCCATTTTGTAAAACATTTTGATAAATTTAACAGTTTAAATGGACTTGCTTCTTCTTTTGCTTCTTTATGCTGATGTATTATTGAATAGTTCAAATGATTTTGGCCTTCATTGAAAAAAAGGAAAGGATATCATGCACATTGAGCAATTACAAAGAAATGAGATCGAAAATCTGTTTCAAGTATCGAGTGTCGAAGTAGGGTAACATTTCTATTGGCAACTAGGAAATTTCCAAATTCATGCACAAGTTCTTATAACTTCTTTGGTCGTCGTCGCCATATTGGTAGCTTTACCTGTAGCCGCTACCGGCAATCTGCAATCGATACCAAAAGGTATGCAAAATTTCATTGAGTATGTTCTTGAATTTATTCGAGATTCAACTAGGACCCAGATGGGTGAGGAAGAATATCGTTCTTGGGTCCCATTTATTGGAACGATGTTTCCATCTATTTTTGTTTCTAACTGGTCAGGTGCTTCGCTTCCTTGGCGAGTTATCCAGTTACCTCACGGAGAACTGGCTGCCCCTACAAACGATATTAACACCACCGTTGCATTAGCTTTGCTTACATCAGTCGCATATTTCTACGCAGGTTTTCACAAAAGGGGGTTTAGCTATTTCGGAAAATACATACAACCCACTCCAATACTCTTACCTATTAATATTTTGGAAGATCTCACTAAACCACTATCGCTTAGTTTTCGATTATTTGGAAACATTTTGGCTGACGAATTAGTAGTAGCTGTTTCGGTATCCCTAGTACCCTTAATTGTACCTGTACCTATGATGCTTTTGGGATCGTTTACAAGTGCTATACAAGCTTTAATATTTGCTACTTTGGCTGCAGCTTATATTGGGGAATCTATGGAAGGTCATCATTAATTAAATAAAATAAACTATTATTTAGTTACAAAAAGTTCTATTCCGAGTACAGTTACATTGGTTACTGTAGCGGGAAGAGGACAATGATGTGGTATCATAATACTACAGTATCAAAATAAGACTCACGCCTCTATCTTTTCTTTACCTTTTTCCATAGCGTCAGACGTCTGTGCATACAAAGCGATCTATTTAACAACTGGGTCCAGTACTAGGTCCAGTATTGGAACTAACCACAGTATTACCTCATTCTTCTTACTTTACCTTTGAAACTTTCCGCAAATTATTTCATTTTTTGTCTTGATAGATAAGCTGAATTTTGGTAAACAAATGAGATATATTTTGTTTTCAGGTTTAGCAGTCGAGCTGTTTCTATCCGGTAATATTCGTAACTGTCAATACTGCTGAAGTTGTATAGACGTGGTTTAAGAAATGACTCTAATATTGACTAATAAGAATTCTTGTATCCAACTAGAATAATAAAGGATTATCCAATTGATATATTTGCATTAATTGGAAACTAGTTGTTAGTTGGAACGAGTTTAAGAATTCCTGTACTCAACTCTTATTTCCAATTGGAAATTAAATTAAACAGATCTCTTAAATTACAACTCTATTAACTTATTGTGTTACTAATTTCCCAGTTTTTACTTGTTAGAAAGCCTTTGTGAAATTGAATCTTTTTGTTCTCATCAAGAGAATTGACTCTCATAACTAAAAAAGGAGGAGACTAATACGAACCCATTGATTTCTGCCGCTTCCGTCCTTGCCGCCGGGCTAGCTGTAGGTCTTGCCTCGATTGGACCTGGCGTCGGTCAAGGCACTGCCGCGGGTCAAGCAGTTGAGGGTATAGCGAGACAGCCAGAAGCGGAAGGTAAGATACGAGGCACTTTATTACTAAGTTTAGCTTTCATGGAAGCTTTGACAATTTATGGATTAGTTGTAGCTCCGGCTCTGTCATTTGCAAATCCGTTTGTCTAACACGTTTCTCTCTCAATTAACGGGAGATAAGATGAAAGAAGAGATCTAATTAATTAATTGGAGATATCTACTGCCTTTCTTACCTGTTTTCCTGTCGAGAATATTTCAATCTTGACAAATTAGCTAATGCTAGGCCGGATCAGAAATTGCACAAAGTAATACTTATACTTTTTAGGAGGGAAAGGAACACGAGAAGTATAGGTGAGATTGGCACTCCCTCGAGTTATTTGGCCCTCGCTGGAAGCATTGGTCTAAATACTAATATACTCGAGATCAACCTTATTAACCTAATCCTGGTATTAGGTATATTATTTTATTACGGAAAGGGAGTGTGTGCGAGTCATATATCTAAGTAGGCTACCTGATTTCTTCAGTGGCACCTGAGATGATCCACTAAGTAAGTGGAAAAAGGAAGGTGCAAAACCCCGACGAATTACCTGCGATTTAATATTATGCAAGAACCAGAGCATTCCGTGCAATTGGTGAAACCATAAATCTCACCAATTCAATTCTCGGGATTTTGTCAATATGGTTAAAGCCAAATGGCTTCAAGTCTGGGCAAATTCAATCTGGGGTTTCCTTTCCCCGGTCGCGTAACTCAAGTTGCCAACGGAGATATTCGTTGCCTAATGCTCGTATCGCGAATACTTTAACCCTAAGGTTTATCCTTAAGGCTATTCTAGTTTGTTGCTTGGAATTTGGTTAAATTTGATGAAAGGACAACCCATGTTAGACAAATACTATTTAGAGAAAAAGGCTTACAAAAGATTTAAACGTTTTATAGAGCTACCAAATTTTCATTCTCCTGTAGTTATTTTATCCGAACTTTTTGGGGATGAATTCCGCTCAGTGAAGCGGAAGGGGGAGGCAAGTCCGTGTATAAGATAGTATTTTGGATTTACTAATTCCATTGGTACTGAGAAACGGACAGGAAAGCCGGGTGGATTGAAAGATCCATGTTCGGTTTGGGAAGAGATAACGAGTCTTTAACAATTGAAGATTTGTAATCCACTTTCATTGATCAATTTATTAGAAAATCGTGAAAGGACAATTTCAAACACAATTCGAGATGCGGAAGAGCGACACAAAGAAGCGACCGAAAAACTTCGGCGAGCTCATATTCGTCTTCAACAGGCGGAACTTAAGGCAGACGAGATCCGCATTACCGGACTTACGCAGATGGATAGGGAACGACGAGAGCTAGTCGATGCAGCTGACAATGACTTAAGTGGACTTGAAGATAGTAAGAATTATGCTATTCGTTTTGAGAAGCAAAGAGTAATCGAGCAGGTTCAACAGCAAGTTTCTCGACTAGCATCCGAAAGAGCTTTTGAGAATTTGAACAATCGTTTAACCCATGAGTTACAACTTCGAATGGTTGATTATCACATTGGTTTGCTCCGAGCTATGACTGTCCAATCTACTTAATTATTGCTTCCAGTACTCATTCTATCACGAAGAAGGTTTCATTCTTTTTTTCTTAATCTTTTTTACAAATAAAAAAATGGTAATAAACATCCAACCTGACGAAATTGGCAGCATCATTCGTAAGCAAATCGAAGGATATGTTCCGAGAATGAAGGTTGTCAACGTTGGCACCGTACTTCAAGTAGGCGATGGGATTGCTCGTATACATGGGCTTGACGAAGTAATGGCTGGTGAATTGGTGGAATCTGAAGACGGTACAGTTGGCATTGCTTCGAATCCGGAATCTGATAATGTTGGGGCTGTATCGACGGGCGATGGTCGAACAATACAAGAAGGGGGTTCTGTACGAGCAACGGGAAAGATCGCCCAAATACCAGTCAGTGAGTCCTTTTTAGGTCGTGTCGTAAATGCTTTGGCTCAACCTATTGATGGAAAAGGACAAATCCCAGCTTCTGAGTTTAGATCAATAGAATCTCCTGCTCCGGGGATTATTTCAAGACGTTCCGTGTATGAACCTTTACAAACAGGCCTGATTGCTATTGATTCGATGATTCCTATTGGTCGTGGTCAGCGGGAATTAATTATTGGGGATAGGCAAACAGGCAAAACGGCAGTCGCTACAGACACGATTTCAAATCAAAAGGGTCAAAAGGTTATATGTATCTATGTAGCTATTGGTCAAAAGGCTTCGTCTGTGGCTCAGGTAGTTGATACCTTTCGAGAACGTGGCGCTCTAGAATATACCATCGTAGTTTCGGAAACTGCAAACTCTCCAGCCACTCTGCAATATCTTGCCCCCTATACAGGGGCGGCTTTAGCCGAGTATTTCATGTATGGCCAGCAGCATACCCTGATTGTCTATGATGATCTTTCTAAGCAAGCACAAGCTTACCGACAGATGTCTCTCTTATTGAGACGACCTCCTGGGCGAGAAGCATATCCGGGAGATGTTTTTCATCTACATTCCCGTCTATTGGAAAGAGCTGCCAAGTTGAATTCTCAATTGGGAGAGGGCAGTATGACAGCTTTACCTATTGTTGAGACGCAGGCTGGAGATGTTTCGGCTTATATTCCCACCAATGTTATTTCTATTACCGATGGATAAATATTCCTATCAGCAGATCTTTTTAATGCTGGAATTCGACCGGCAATTAATGTAGGCATCTCTGTATCTAGGGTCGGTTCTGCAGCTCAGATCAAGGCCATGAAACAAGTGGCTGGCAAATTGAAACTAGAATTAGCGCAATCTGCAGAATTGGAGGCTTTCGCTCAATTTGCTTCTGATCTTGACAAAACTACCCAGAATCAATTAGCTAGAGGACAGCGATTGCGCGAGCTTCTTAAACAATCTCAATCAACTCCCCTATCGGTGGAAGAACAGGTTGCGACCATTTATGCCGGAGTTAACGGATATTTAGATGTGTCAAATGTTGAACAGGTAAAACGCTTTTTAGTTCAACTGCGTGACTATGTAGCAACTAGCAAACCTAAATTTGGTGAGATTATCCGCTCTACAAAAGTTTTTACTGAACAAGCGGAGTTAATCTTAAAAGATGCAATTCGGGAAGCAACGGAACTCTTTCTACTACAAGGTAAATGATTAAGCAACTCAGTTCTCAAATTTTACAGTACATAATAATATTGTAAGACTATCAATCTTTTTAGGGGAGTTTTTGCTCTGAGACACATTACGTCCAATAGGATTTGAACCTATACCGAAGGTTTAGAAGACCTATGTCCTATCCATTAGACCATGGACGTATTCTTTTTTCCCGTTTTTTTTTTTTTGTAGTTTTACTTACTTATAGATAATTATGAATGACTAAGCCGTAAACAGACGAACTTGTTTGTTTATGGCTTAGTTAGGAGTTAATTTAATGAATTCCCTTGGCTCCATTGAGTTAGATGCATTTAGAGATAAGTAAGAAGCGGGTAGCGGGAATCGAACCCGCATCAGTAGCTTGGAAGGCTAAAGGTTATAGTCGGCGTTCACAGATATTGTGATTTCATCGTCGCTAATTCAGAACCGAACTTGGGCGTTTAGGCCCATTCGGCTCGTCTATCTATATCCAAGAAACTTGGTCTAACGCTGGTTGAGATTTGTCTCATACGTATATTTTAGCAGACAAACCGAAAGAAAGGAGGGAGGGTAGAGAAGGACTGCTTATTATCCATGTATTCTCATAGATCAAGTAACTTGGATTGGCTTTCTTATTTATGTCTTTTCCCAGGTTACATATGTTGGGTCTGTTTTCGTACCTTTCTTTTCCCTCTCGAGTAGGTGAGAGGGTCTGTTTACTCCAGAGAAATTGATAGCATCTATGTTAGTTTTGGAAATAGTTTATTTTAGAAATAAAAGGGGGAAGAGCGGAGAGCTCATATAGTCAAACTTTTCAGATGATCCTTCGGAAAGAAAATGAATGTTAGCAATCCTTTCCTTTTATTCGTTCTTTATTTTTTTGTAAAAAAATCCTTAGGAAAATATTATTCACCGAGTATTTCAAAAGATGGATACTGCCAAACCAATTAGTTTTTGAACAATCCCAACAAACTAGGATTTAGTTCTATACACTTTCCTTCCCAGATTGTATTTGCTGGGGTTTAGTGACGATGAATCATATATTCGAGATGTATAACCATAGATTCTTTCCCTTGTTGTTTTGGAGTAGATATTGGATTAATCTATGCTTTTTGTATTCTGTTTCGCGACCAATCCCTTTAGCTTTTTAAAGGAATCAGTGACGAGATGGATAAATCTTACCTCTAACGTTAAACATGATCGGAAAAGTATTAAATAAGATTTACTCATGCAAAAATAAAGTTCTTTTATTCAAATTTTTTTCAATAGTAGGTTGAAAAGATCCTTCAACTATCAAAAGCATTGCAAAACGAATCACACTTTTACCACTAAACTATACCCGCCAACATTTGTTTTCATTATACAAGAATACCGAGGATCTTAGCCTTGTATGGTTACCAGAAAGAATGGGACCCTAATCAAATAATTTGGATTGGTTTCGGGGGAAACTTTCCCCCTCCTTTTTTTTGTAGTACTTCCGATTTGGATCAGATTTTAATCAGTAGGCATAATGTTGAAGTTCGAAATTATGGGCTAATCCTATCTCAAAGATTACCTTTTCGAATAGCTAGTAATGCAATTACTAAAGGTCCCGAGGCAACTACGAGCGCCAGGACAGCAAGTTGTGTAATCACCTCAAGATTCATTACCTCTCCTTAAAATTAACTATCTATGTCTATCTATATTATATAGATAGACATAGATAGTTAATTAGTAAAGTATTGGCAAAATTCCTAAATTATCTAATGATAAGACCCATTATTAACTATTATTAACTATTTTTTGTTTAAAATATATAAAGGAAACACATGGGAATAAGTTAATTAAAATCTAGTGCTTGGCATGGCGAGCAACTCAGACGATTACTACGAGATAATATAAAACACAAAATAAAACAAATAAAATTATGCTTAGTGAAATAGGTAAAAACTAGGCAAAAGACTAATATTTACTCCGTCTAAGAGAGTCCCTTAACTATTCTCCAATCAAATTAAAAGCTCCGCGCAGAATTTACTTTGAGAGGTATTTCCACAAGAAAGAAAAAAGAAAAACCACTTTCTTGAACAAATATTCCTTGTTTCAAAAGATAACAAGATCTTAGACTACTACCTAGTTGAGTTTGTATCTAGCCAGTCATAAAAAAGATAGTTTGCTAGATTTCCATTTCAAATTTATATAAAATAAAACCATATATTTCAAATCTCTAGGAGAGATGGCCGAGAGGTTTAAAGCGTCGGATTGCTAATCCGTTGTACGATTTTTCTGTACCGAGGGTTCGAATCCCTTTCTCTCCTCTACTCTTTGATTGGTGAAAGTAATTAGATAACTAAGCTTGAGCTAAGGTATCATTTGAAAAATATATCAATATTCATTCAATCTTTACGACCTGGGTTTCGTCCGGGATCGTTTGATAAGAATCCAAAAACAAAAAGAGAAACAAAAAAAATGACTACTGCATAAACAAATAGTTTAAGGGTAAGCATGAGGTAACTCCATGTCTCTAATCAATAGTGAAGAGGTATATTAAGGTGGAATTTCTTACTCTCTCAAAATCTACATTCTCTTAAATGACATTTCTTTTTAGTTTTCCAATCTTTATTTTCGTCCTCTTTTCATAATTAGATATGTAGAAGATTAACTAGTAGTAAAACATCGCTTTTCTTTTCTTAGGAAAGGAAAGATATTGCCAACTAACATTCTATCTTGTCTATCCTTAAGTAGTAGTCCAACGGAACTATTTGAGTTAGAATCGTTGATTCTAGAACTTATGAATACCCGTCATGTTAAGGTAGTCACAATATCCAAGGGGATAAAAAGAAAATCTGTTCAAAACAAAGTTGGTTATACCTCGGTAAAGGTTGCCTTATCTTATGTTTAGAGGTTGAAGGAACCTTCGTTATTTAATTAGCAATTAGTATTGCTTTCCTATGTCCTTTTCTACGCGTATGAACATTGGGTATGTTCGTAAAAGCAATTAAGGGAATGAGAATGAACAACCTATTTTAAATTTAAACAATTTCTCAAACTATTAGCGGAAACTGACTGCTGCTTGCCAAACAAAAGCTAGGAGTAAGAAAAACACGGGTATTACCGGCATTACGTCTATAATTGGGTCAAAAATAGCATAGGCTTCAGGTAGTTTGGCAAGAGAAATGCCATCGAGATGTGCGGAATTCTCTAGATATATACTTGACATAATTGTCATATTTATTCTCCAGTGGTTTAAAAATTAATTATTTTTCGACTAGTTAACTTTTGATTTAGAATCTCTTATTCTTTTTAAGAATCCCACTCATAGATAATGAGAGATTTCTATATACGAATAGGTAGGTGTTTAGAAATCCAAATTCTTAATCTTCATTAAATCATATAAATCTGTTGGTTTACTTTTCTTTCTTTTTTTATCGTACCAATAACTTTTCGTGATTGCAATTCCTTAGTATAGTCACTTTTACTAGGTTCAAGAATAAGGCTTGTTTATTTGGTTGACGAGAGGGTTAAAATATGATATACTATTAATATCACTCATCTGTGGGGCGTGGCCAAGCGGTAAGGCAACGGGTTTTGGTCCCGTCACTCGGAGGTTCGAATCCTTCCGTCCCAGAGAGAAGCGGGAAAAAAAACTAAAATGTTAGTTGCACAAAATAAGAAAAGATCAAATAAAAATAACTCGTTTGACCGATCTTCCAGTTCATATTATGATGATCCGCTACATATAGCAATAGATTCCCTCAGGATGCCGAGCAATAAACTGGTGAAATATTATGAAATTAGCTCATTGGATGTATGCAGGACCTGCTCACATTGGTACTCTACGGGTAGCCAGTTCCTTTAGAAATGTACATGCTATAATGCATGCCCCTTTGGGAGATGATCATTTCAACGTAATGCGTTCGATGCTAGAAAGGGAAAGAGATTTTACCCCGGTAACCGCAAGTGTAGTGGATAGACACGTGTTATCTCGTGGATCTCGGGATAAGGTTGTAAGTAATATAAGCCGAAAATTTGAGGAATAACACCCTGATTTAATTGTATTGACACCAACATGTACCTCGAGTATCTTACAAGAAGATTTACAAAATTTTGTCGATCGGGCTTCTTTGTATGCAGAGTCCGATGTAATATTCGCAGATGTTAATCATTACCGAGTCAATGAGCTTCAAGCTTCCGATAAAACCTTGGACCAAATAGTTAGGTATTACTTAGAAAAAGCCTCTAAAGAAGGCATTTTAAATAGGTCTCTTACAGATACCCCTTCAGTAAATATTATCGGAATCCTGACTCCAGGTTTTCACAATCAACATGACTGTCGTGAGTTGAAACGTCTATTTAGAGAATCGGGGATTTTAATAAACCTAATTATTCCAGAAGGGGAAGTTCTCAAAAATATTAAGTATTTGCTAAGAGCTTGGTTTAATGTAGTTCCTTATCGAGAGATAGGTTTAATGTCAGCAACCTTCTTGGAAAAAGAATATGGTATGCCTTACATCTCGACTGTGCCAATAGGTATTTCAAATACAGCTGACTTTATTACACAGGTTGAAAAACTTGTTAATTTATGGGCTCCTATCATATTAGAAAAACGAGTTAAATATGCTTTATATGTTGAGAATCAAACACGATTTGTTTCGCAAGCAACTTGGTTTGCTAGATCTATTGATTGTCAAAATCTGGCTGGAAAAGAAGCAGCGGTTTCTGGTGATGCAACTCACGCCGCCTCTATTACAAAAATACTTGCTGGAGAAATGGGAATTCATGTAAGTTGTTCAGGCACGTATTGTAAGCATGATATGGAACGGTTTCACGAACAGGTTCAAGGTTTGTGTGATGAGGTTTTAATTACGGAAGATCATACTAAAGTTGGTGATACAATAGCCCGTATTGATCCTTCCGCCATATTTGGAACTCAAATGGAACGTCATATCGGTAAGCGTATTGATATACCGTGTGGGGTTATTTCTTCACCCGTTCATATTCAGAATTTTCCTTTAGGATATAGACCCTTCCTTGGTTACGAGGGAACCAATCAGATCTCGGATTTAATATATAATTCCTTCAATCTAGGTATGGAAGATCACTTATCAGACGTTTTTGGAGGACATGATACCAAAGAAATAAGTACCAAGTCTTTATCCGTAGATAAAGATAAGCTTTTTTGGACCCCCGAAGCTGAGTTGGAACTAAGACGAATACCCGGATTTGTGAGGGGAAAGATAAAAAGAAATACTGAGGTTTTTGCAAAACAAAACGATATCTTAGAAATTACGGTTGATATAATGTATGCGGCTAAAGAAAGACCAAATCCTTAACTTATCTTTTTTTGCGAGTTCATAAATCTAATGATTTGATAGAATTGTCAGGCTGTTTTATGTCACTCTACTTACGCATTGCAATAAATAGTTAGTAGATCCATAAAAATACTATATGGTTAGTTTAGTTATTTCGAATTAATTACTTAGTAGTAATAATTTATGTGTTTCTTAAACATATGGTAAAATTACGTTTTAAACCTTGTGGTAGGAAGCAACGGTGACTCCTTTGTCAAAATCGTTTTTATGGGATTTGATAACCAACAGAACAGTCCTTTCCAAAAGTTTCTTATTGTCTCAACATTTCCTAAGAGTCATTACTAAATGAAACTTTAGGTCTGCAAGATTTTTTCTGAATCTTCCATGCATTTTTTTTTAGAAAATCGAGGGTTATTTCACTGAAATGGAACAACAAAACTTAATTAGGCTGTCATTTCTCTTTGTTTTCTTGGAAAACAAAAGGTGCTTCCGTTTTATAATTTCCTACTATTTATTTATCAAATGGGTTTATTTTATTTATTGGATTTCTAGGATCTAATTGAGATCAGTTTTGTTGTTACCGATTACCAATTTTATTTCAAGATACAAAAAGCCCTAGGTTTATATCTAAACCTAAGGATTACCGTAAGTGATTTCTGAACGAGAGTATAATAAAGATCTACTTGCACCCTCAGATTGTTGAGGGATTTATAAAAGGTATGTTTATTTATCGCCTATTTTGCTAGTTCTTTTTTTTTTGTGCTGATTACAAAAAAAAAGTTCAATTAAGAAATAGTTTCTTAAATGGATGTTATAAGTTATAATTATTTTCCTTTCTAAATTACTCTAATAGAATAAAATGCTTTTTAATCTATCTAACCCGAGTTAGATGTCATATCAAGCCGCTTGAACTAAAGCTTTCCCGCGTGGTTTTGCGGTAAGGAGCCTTGTCTCTTGCATTTCCCTATCTTAATCGATGATTTATCACATAGTTGCGATTGATGTCCGAGCTAAGCGAGAAGGTAAGATTCTTAAGGAAGTTGGGTTTTATAATCCTCATAAGAAATAAATCTAGTTGAATCTTTTGACTATAAACGTATAGTGTGGGAATGGCACTCAATCAACAAAACCTCTTAACTACATATTGAAACGGGCATAATAGAAAATGATTTAAAAGATTAATAAGGTTCTATTTCGGAAAGAGAGGCTTTGTTTTGATACAATTGAAGAATTGAGGAGATTAGAACGGATTTAATTAACAGATATTTTCAAATGCTTTCGTATTATCCCTTTCCTTTTTTTGTACTATACCTCTACGTCGTATTCATTATCCCCTTAAAAAGCAAAATACTTACAAAGTTTTCTGTTATAACAGCCTATATTAGCAAAGGTAATCTGGGGGATATTTTGAGGAATACAATAAAAGAGTGGAATGATGCAGATCCTAATTGAGATTAAGTAATCCTATCACATGAGAGAATGATAGTTATTTCATCTTCGAAAAGGATCTGCTTGGATATCTACTTCCAAATCGGTTACGCGACAGAAAAACGGAGAAATAAATATCAACAATATCTTTTTACTATATCCCTTTTTTAACTTGTTTGAAGAAGATTTTTATTTGATGGACAGAAAAAAGCGTAATCGACGTTCACAGGAACTAACTATTCAATTAATTTCTGTGAAATCGAGTGCAGTTGCAATCAAACGTTTAATTGGTAGCATACGTGACTTTTCTTTTTTAGGAAATTTTAATATAGTCAAACTAGCTAAGGGTTTTTATCTTTATCCACTCATACATTTGATAATCTTTATCTTAGTTCTATCTCTTCCCTTTCCAAATAGAAGTTGTAGAAATAGTAAGTTAGAAATATCAAAATCGGTTCATTCGATCTTTTTATTTATGGAAGATCGATTTACAAGATCTAATCGTGCGTTAAAGGTTGATTTCCCATATGATTTCCATTCGGAAACTTTAATTCGACTTTTTAGACGCCAAATTCAAGATGTTTCATTCTTGCATTTTTTAAGAATAGTTTTTCTTATAGAAAAACTATTCTTAAAAAAGATTTACTCTTCCGGTGAAGAGGAGCAACGAAGCAGTCTTAACAATTTGATTCGAAATTTTTATATTTTTGTGATTGATTCAGTTCTATTGATTCCGTGGAAAGAAATATGTAAGTTACAAACTACTTATTTACGATCTCTTGATATTACAAATATTCTTAGGAAAGAAAGATATCTTTTGACATCTGAATCTAAAATGAATAGAATAAACGCTGATTTTCACATAAATCGAAGATTGTGTATTCATTATGTAAGATGGATAAATCAGTTGTTTGTATCTTTTGAGGGAACTCGCTTTTTTACGGAAAAATGGTTTTATTATCTTCGTATATCCCTTAGATTTCATTTTCATTTTCAAACCAAATCTGATGAACAACTATTATCAATAGTATATACTAGAAGTGTTTCATTTTCGGGTTACATTTTAGTTAGACAAATGACATCTAGAGATATTCGGATAAAAGGTGAAGTAGGTTTATATATTGCTCTTTTAATTATAAATAGGCTTTATCCTGAGATTCCAAATTCAGTAATAACAATTAGTTTAAAACAACATAAGTTTTGTAATATCCATGGCTATCCCGTTGGCAAATTGACGTGGGTTTCTTTAACAGATAATGAAATCATGTTCAAATATGCAAAACTTTTTCAAGTATTTCTTTTTTATTATGGTGCTTCCTTTAATAAACTTAGATTGCGTCAATTAATTTATATATTGCAAATTTCTCGCGATAGTACATTAGCAGTTAAACACAGAAGTACAATAAGGATGTTGCGATATAGATTTAATCTAAAGACATTTAATGAATTTCTTATGTTTTGCAAGTACAAATATTTTCAAACTAGTAGGAGGGTTTGGTGGTCACATTTCATTTGGCATGTTTTCGTAGGATTTTCCATATTAAACATGAAACTTTGATAAATCCCATTTTATCTCTTTCTAGGATTTATTTCTGTTATATGGTTATTGATTTATTGAATGGTTCAACCGTCGCACTCCACTGCAATTTTAATAGTTAACTAGATATGAAAGTATTCAATTTATTTCTCGTTATTCTCTTAGTTTTAATAAATATGACATAAGAGTCATACGTTTAAAATATTATCTCGATTTTT